ACCGGGGGGCAGCCATGAAAGGCTTACTTTCTTAGGAAAAGCCATCTGGGCAAGAGATCGTCAGATAAACCAAACTGCCGACCTACTGTCTGTACTGCGTCGGATCAGATAATGGTGAGCCATCAGTCGGACGGAGTTTAACGTAAAGCTCCAAGGGAGTGTCAACAGTCTTCTCATCATTGAGTTGAGCTCGAGTGATCAAGTCATGACGTTATTTGATCTGAGATACCAAATATCCACGAGGAGAATGTGCGACCTCCAAGCCAAGAAAAGGCTTAGGGCGCGTCAGCGCCTTCATAGCAAATAATTGATGAAGGCGACACTTGATCAGCGATATGGTAACGGAGTAATCACCAGTCAGTTTGATATCATCAACATACAACAACAGAATAGCACGTCCTCGAGGATAAACTGATACGAACATGGCCGAATCATGATCACTCCGAGCAAACCCTGCCTGGATAACCACTGTGCTGAACTTCAAAAACCGACGCTATCGGGGCTTGTTGAGACCATAGATCGCTTTGCGTAAAGGACAGTGGTCGGTGATGTTAAGAAAGTCAGTATGCTTGCTACCTAGTAGTTATGCCCGTACGAAAGAGCACTAGTGGACTTTGAAGCAGGTTTAAGCAAAGGGGCAAGGAAATCACATCTTTATAAGAGGGAAAAGAAGGAAAGAAAGTACTGATTGACGCAGTGAAATGCAAATGAGAGAGGTTGGTGAAATGCAAATAATGGATACATAGCTCCCTCAACCCCTACTAGGTTTGATTCGATTCCAATGCAACTTATCCTTTTGGAGTTGACGTAACAAACTACGCGAGCCTCCCGATGAAGCCAACAGAAATCCTATCCGAATACTAAAAATAAAAGGCAATTTCATTATGGTGGTATACCAGCCGCCAGTTCTGGAACTTCCAGTTCCAATCGGAGCATATAGATCCGTAAATGGATTTGTATGTATAGCCACTTCAGTCGTGCTCCTCGTTTCTCGAATGGAAAAAAAGTATCTTCTTTCTGGGAACATGCTAAACCAGAAATTCTTATGTTCGTGATTCTTCATCCACCGATGCAGAAAATATTCCAGTTTTCCATTCTCATATGAGGCAGGAAAGTTTATGGGCAACAGGTCGGCACGAAGTGATTCATCATGTTCAAACATGAACCTTTCGCTCGTTGGGGACGGTTTATAAATCATCAAATTCCCACAAATGGAATGAGAAGTGGGTCCATGTAAATGATCGAGACCTCGCAAACAACAACGTTCCTTCCCCATATGGAGTTCGGGACCCAAAGGCAATCGTTGAGTGAACTGTATCTTATTCGTATTAGTTGACCTAAGCCGCACCATTATTGCTGGGGTGGGGCTCGGCCTCCGAACCGTACGTGGGACGAGTTTCTGCCTCATACAGCTCGGGCCGAGGACCGGGGAAGTTGAGGAGAGATGGGGAGACCCAACTGCTGCCGGTCGGGACGGACAGGAAAGGGGGCGGGGATAAGCTTGTGAAGAAGCAAGCTTATTGCCCCACCCCCCCAAAAACAAACCGACCCAGCAAGAAAACGTATCCGCTTTAGCAACAAAGCGCTCATCCCTTGCTTGTTGCTTCGCGTTCTTTCTATTCCATTCCGGGATAGGCGGCTAATATAATATGTGCAGTAGTCGTCGTCTGACCAATCGGCTCGGACACCAGACCGCTTGTGCCCGCCCATTCTGTCTCGCCCTAAATGGAATGGCTCTCTTAGTTACGCTGTGCCCCGACCCGAGTCCCCACGTCCGCTTTTATCCGCCCGCAACCCGGCCAACACAACATTAGGGCCGTCCCCCCCATTCTATGCTGACCCGGGCCGGGGCTCGCTTTTTGGGAAGCCCGTTCCCACCGCGCTCACGGCCCGGCTGGCCTGCCAGCGGTAGTGGGAATTCTCCCGTTCCCTGGTCAAAAAAGGGTTGGTTGGATGCGGGATCTACTCCACGAGGAGCGGTACGGACGTAGATGATATCATCACGACCTCTCTTTGCGTACCGCTAGGGATGCTTAACGCCACTTCGCCAACTGGCATTACCTGCGCTTTCGTGTCTCTCAGTGTGGTCAGCACTGGGTGTTTCCGAGCAGCGAGGCTTACACCCATTCGCATTAATTCATCCAAAGTTCCTTACCCTTATGCACGAATTTAGGAATAAGCCATCTTCCTATCAAGGTTAAGGAGTCAACTGAGCATCTCAGCGGCGGGATTGAATACCCGGATCGAATCAGAGTTCACGCCGCCCGCCCTGAACAAATAGAATAGGAGGCGTGGGCCACAGGTCGCACATAAGCCATCGGGTCGCACGACAGAAGAACACCCAACATAAAGATGCACACTCCTCCATGTGAAATAGAAAGATTCATCTTCACTTTTTTGTAGTAGTCGTGACCAACAGCCATCAGCAGTCGGCTCGTTGGTAAGGCGAGAGCTTCAAGCCCGATTTCAGGTGGCACACCCCCCAAACAAGCACCACTCGACGAGGGGGGGGCGGGGAAAGCTACAGGCCCAAAACCTTCGACCCTTCTTTCTATATGGGGGTGCCCGGGGCACCTCATCTTGTCATTTTGTTGCTCATTCCCCTTAGGCCGAAGTGTTTGGCCTCGGAGCGCCCGCTCACGCTTCGCTGACCTATCGCGTGGTAAAGAGAAGAGAGTACGAAAGAATTGTAAACAGAGCAGACCGCAGAAAGATTCTAAATATGACAAGTCCCCCATGGGGAAATGAAGAACGGGAACGAAACGAAATAAAGCATTTCTAGCGGATGAGCTTCTCCCAATTTTGTCTGGTAATAGAATAGGGCGGCTTGCTTTGACCAACACTCCACTTTTTGCTCTGTCCATGGAGCGTATGAATTTCCTTAAATGTAGATAGACCAAAAAAGGGAATAAAGGGATAGGAATAGGAATTATAGTACCATTGGAAGAAGAGGCACCAGTGGGAACATCTCTACTGACGAACCATTTCAATAGTACGGGTGCTGCCGTGCCACGGGGCACGACCATGGAAGTAATGAAAAAGAAGAAGTTCTGTAGTTGGACCATCTGCTCTATCCGTTCGATTTGAGCTTCTCCAGAGAAGATGAGACGCTAAAAATGCAAGTGTTCGCAACGCATACCGAAAAAGGCTATGTTGCCGACCATTAATGACTAGTTCGAAGACCAGGAGCAGGGGCACGTGCCAAGAAAGATTTGTTACTTTCCCTATGGTTTTCGAACGTTTTCAATAAAACCTTCTCGTAGAAGTATTTTCACAAAGTTTTCGGTAATATTAGTAGATGCTATTCGAACCCTTCCTTTTATTAAGATTCGAATTCTTATTCTTATATAATTATTCTTTTTTTTTCATTTATATGCGTCAGACACAATCTACTAATTGATCTATATTCTGATACCCTACTATATCATTCTACTACTAGTATTTAGAATACCTCAGGAGCTCATGAGATTAGTGAAATTCATAAGTCTCAATTCCCGAGCGATCGCACCAAAAACTCGAGTTCCTTTTGGATTTCCTTCTTGATCAATGACAACCGTCATCATATCGTATTATCATACCGTTGTCACGTTTGAGTTCTTTACATGTACGTACAATTACAGCTCGTCTTACTTCTGTCTGATCTTTCTAGAGGCATTTTGGGCACTGCTTCTTTGATTACAGCAACAATAACGTCACCAATATGAGCATATCAGTGATTACCAGCTCCTAAGATTCGAATACATATCAATTCGATAGCCCCACTCCGTTGTTATCCGCTACATTCTAAAGGGTCTGAGTGAGATGGATCTTGGAAGTCTGGTTTTTGATTGGATAGTGATCTCGGGCACGAGTGGTTGATCTTCGCGGGCCGTGAATGGCCATGGTTGATGTCAATATGTTCGATCGAGAAGATTGGACGATGAAAGACGGATCCTTTGTGGTTTGAATAATAGGCTGTGGTCTCGATATTGGGCTATGGGCTGATTGCTTTCTGTATGAGCCTCTTGTGATTGGGCTCTCGTGGGCGGATTACCCGATGTGTACTCATCTTCCAACAAAGAGGAGAGGACAGGGCTACTGCTGGTCCACGCATGAGAGCTCCTCTGTGTCTTTCCGGAAATTACTTCGACTCGCAAAGGTGAAACCAGAGGAGATTCAGAGGCCCAGTTGGAGAACAGCAAGCGTACAATCAATCGGTGTATGCAAGTTCGGTGAAGCTATATGAAAACAGAAGATTGAGGGGCACAATAAGTTCTGGCTGAGACCCGCTATTGGAAGGAAGAAGGAAGTCTACGAAGCGCCAATTCTAAGTAAGTTCGGGTCCAATTTGGTTATCCCATTTTTCTAGCAACCACTTTGAAATTCTCACTCTTGTGCTTCGAGCTCTTTCCAAAAACAAAACCGCCCAACATCGATCCGATTGAACTTCTGACTCCTCGCTCTTCGCCCCTGCCCCTCCACCCAAACCTCCTGATCCCCAGACCAACCGGCGACGGAACCCTCAACAGCAGGCAGAGTTATATATTAGGAACCCCGTCCAATGGAGCACCCTTTTTGGTAATGGAGCTATGGGCGACATTGAGAGAAAACTCGACTACTTTTCACCTTAAACTAGGGCTGATAAGATCGTGGCCGTCTGCCAGAGCTCGTGGAGAACGAAAAAAGTTGGAAGAAGACCCTCTAAGGGTATACTATTTATTCGGAGAGGCCCGCCTTTCGAATATCTCAATAAAGACCTCCCTAAGATCTGGGAACCCAGAGGGGCTCTTGAGATCATTTCATAAATGAATGGCTTTTTCCTCTTTCAATTCCTGCTGGGTGGCTCCAAAGTGCTCAAAGGCGGACCTTGGCTTATTGGTGGTCGGGTTTTCATCCTGCAAAAATGGGAAAGAGGATTGGATGTCCGTAAAGACCTCTTGCGGAGCGTCCCTATGAGGGTACGGTTCCCTCAGCTCGGGCTCCACCTCTGGTCATCCAATATTATAGGAAGGATTGCTAGTACTATAGGTAAGCCACTTTATATGGAGAAGCAGACTTATACCAAATCCCCTCTCGTGTTTGCGTATTGAAGTTAATAGAGCAAAGAAGCTGCCTTCGAAGGTTTGGATCGACGTCGGAAATGGAAGCCTTGAGGAAGAATGTGTCGAATACGAATGGAACTTTCCAACCTTCGATAAAAGGTCCCATCCTCGGGAAATTCTTTTTGCATTTTCCCATCGGCCTAGAATTGCCTTTCCTTTTTTTCCTTCTCCTTTTTCTTTTTCTAAAGACGCAGCAGAATCGTCAAACGGGACATCAAAAGTGGGAAGTTGATTGTAGGATTTCTATTCCTCACTCTCGTATAGGTGAACTTGGTTCGTTCAATGAAAAGGGATAAGAAGGATCCACTGGGAATGAATGGGAAGACTGGGGTAGTAGCCGGAAGGAATTAGTCTCCACTAGCGTAATTCGAAGAACGAACAAGAAAAGGCGTCACTGTTTAGGTAGGAGGATGGATGGATGTGGTCCAATGGCTAAAGCTCTGCCAGCTTCTTGTAGACTGGCAGTCTCCGAGAGGAACCTTCACCCCCCCGGGTTAGGCCGGGTGGGATGGTATACTTTTTTTTTTCGCCACAAGTAGGAACTCAGTCCTTGGTAAGACACAAGGGGGGAAGGAAGATCTTCACTCATTCATTAAGTGCCTGCGGTGAGACGCGACCCACAACAAACGAAGGGGGTGGAGGGAGACCGAAGAAGGAACAATTGTCTTGAATGCTACGCTGGGATCAGCAGCTTCCAGTGAAGACAAAATGAGTCGGGCAGGAAGAGGAAGATCGGGCGGGGAAAACGGGGTTCGAACCCGCGACTTCTGGCGTGACAGACCAGCACTCTAACCAACTGAGCTATTTCCCCCTTTCGTAACTACTGTCGATTCAACAGTCACCTACCGGTTACCTTTGTAACTATACCAAAGAAAACAACAGAATGCCCTTCGCCTTTAGTACTTTTTTCTTATATATATTATGTTATATACTAAATGTGTCAAAGCAATAGAACTTATGGAAAAAAAAACAAGCCCATCTTTCTCAAAAAGGAAGAGAGGGTGCGCCCCCCCAGAGAGAACCCCATTCTTTCCAGAAAGTTCGAATTCATTATGTTGAAAAAGAAATAAGGAAAAGAGGAGTAAGCGAGTAGGGTCAACAAGATTCTAAACGAATACCACAAGTGACGGAACCGACGATGATGAAGAGATAAGGGGCAAAGGATATTTTTTTCTATTATTCAAATTCTTATTTATTGATTGACAAATAAAATACAAACTCTCTTTCATTTTCTTTTGACTAAGGATAAGGGAACTGAGAAAAAAAAGAGCTGGCTTGGCCCATGAGTGGTATGGCAATCTAGATTTCCGGCTGAGGGGGAGTGACTTCTGTCCAATCGGTGTAGCATCGGGCTCAGAGACTATGCGCTCGCAAAAGACTGAATTGGCCTGCCTGGTAGAGGTATCTTGTAAACGTGCACCATGGTTTGAAAACCTATTCCGCAATCCTAAAGACTAAAAAGGTATAGTCTAGCCCAGTGCTAAAGCTAAGGGCTAGATAGGGCGGGCTCACTCACTCATAAAACGACTCTAGTAAGTAGCGCCAAAGCGCGTAATAGACTGACTTATAAGCAATTACACGCAATCAACGGATGTTCATGCATTGGCCCTCGATAATGCTTCAATCGATAGTTGACGACCATCGATGTATGATTACTAGCCTCTATTCCTTCCTTTTGAGCTTTGAAAGACTTTTCACGCAGGGGAGTAGGCCCCTGCGCACGTCCGGATTCGAGGTTTTCACAACCAAGCAAGCCACTTCTCCAAGGCCATTCCATGAGTCCTTTCCGAATGAGAATCACTATCCACGGAGGACCACCTTCTATATCAATCATAGCAATCACCAAGTAAGAACTGTAAAAAGATTAAGAGCGCAAATACAGAAAGGATGGAACCCTGAATACCGACTAAAGGTGGATACAGAGAGAGAATCGAGCTGAGAACCCTATGCCTGGCAGATGTACTGAACCTCGACCGGGAAAGCATTCGACCCCGCCGAAGATCGAGTAGGAAGAGAGGAGACGATCGTCTTCTCTCAGTTCGGTGGCTTTCTTTCCGGATGTCGATTGGGATAAGGGTTTGATCGAGAGCTAGGAGATTAGGTTGTTTAACCTAAGAGAAGAGATCCAGTTTACAGAGGAGATGCCAGGGGCAGTGGCTGTTCAAGGAAGTTTCTCTAAGGACGAAGGCTTGATTGAATGCCATCCCTTCTTTCCTTTCTTAAACAAACGGATGGGAGCAGCTATTGAATCAGCTCTGGTGTTGAAGAAAGATGGAACCTGGAGAATGTGTTTCTACTATCGAAAACGAAATGCAGCAACCATGTTTTCCAAATACCCCATTCCTATCATAGAAGACCGGCACTTTTGGATGAGGTGTGAACTAAGATAGATTTGAGGGCTGGTTATCACCAAATAAGAATGAAAGGAAGAGGATATCTACAAAACAGCCTGAAGGACCGGCTTTTTGAATTCAAGGTGATGCCCCGGCAACCTTTCAACAACTCATGAATAGTGTTTTTAAAGAGATATGTTGGAAAGGGGTATTGGTCTTTTTCGATGACATTCTAGTGTACAGTTCTACCATGGTGGAGCATCTCAAGTTGCTAGAGGAAGTGTTCCGGCAGAACAAACTTTTTGTGGGTGAGCCAAAGGAAATACATTATTTTTGAAATTGGGGACTGATACAAACAAGGTAGAGGGCATGACATCCCAAATTCATCATTCGGAATTTCCTGAGAAAAAAGTCTTATGTGTATTGGATCCGCTCTTCTGTTAGCATGAACACATGAATGAGATTCTATTCCTCTTCCTAAATAGAACCCCCCACCTTCACCTACCCCCCAACCTAGGTGCGGAAGTCAAATCAATCCTTGTTTGTACATCGCGGAACTTACATACCCGGGCCCGGCTCAACATTCTTTTAAAACAATCGAATAACGGCTTTTCCATGACTTGGCCATTCAATCTTGTGAACTAATCGAGACCGAAATTGGATAAAGAGATACAAAAGGAGAGGAATACCCAATCGATGAAAGAACATGAAACCCTTCTGTTTCTATAGAGGTACGGGAAACGGTTGGGGGCAATAAAGTAGGTGAAGTGGTTGGATTTTGCGAGCTGTTCCAACCACTGCTGGATGTGATTCCAAGAGCCGAACGAGAATGAATACCACACAGAAGAGTCAAGACCGGGCTCCCTAATAGAATGTTTAACCGATCCATTCCGGATCGATCGAATTGGTACGGAAGTTGTAACATGGGAAAAGCACAGAAAACACGACTTATTTGAATAACCCGGTGACCTACCAATTGTAGAAGTAGGATTTTTGGCAAGCAATAAGCACTTAAATAATACAATTCGAGTGTACCAGATTCTTTATCATTTCGAGGAAAAGGTTCGGGAGGAAAGGGAAACAACAGAGGGATCCGAATCGAACCTAAATGGGAATGACATGAAAAATCTTTTTCAAAACCTATCATTAAGGGCGTGACGACGATATACGAGAGGAATAAAAAAAAACTCGTGATTGGTGTGGAGGGGAAGATCTGCTTATGAAATTGTTCAAGAAAGAGTCGTCTCATTTCCTTACTTCTTCGTTCTTTCGAATTCATTCACTTCGACGGCTGGCGCTACGCTAGCTTTGCATGATTAGCTCCGACAGAACAGGTACTGCATTTCCTTAGTTGGATCCGCTCTTTCTCTCTCGTGCAGTTGTTGCTTCCGGCTATTTATTCAGTCGTCAATCAGCATTGATCCGGGTAGTTAGTCAGTCTCTCTCTTTTTGCCCGTCCTTCTCTATCTATGAAATTCCTAATTAAGGGAGTTCGCTTTCCAATATCTAAATGTTCATGCAAAGCAACAAACGAAATGCAAGAACTGTCACGCAGAAGTCACACAGTATGCTGATCGTTCTGAAATGAGAAAAAGTATGGGATTTCATAAGAGATTCATACATAGAGATCTAAACTCATGGAAGGGCCCGGCCAGCAAACGAGATCTCTTACATCCAAAGGACCATGCCCATCGAAGATGAACCATTCACCGAGCCGAGTATGTGCAAGACACGGCTAGATAAGTCAAATAGAAGATATTGCTTTTACACGAGCAACTCTTTTCTTCATGTGGGTTTTTCTTTTCCTTTGATGAAATGCGAACACAAACTTCAGGCATCCAAGAAAGAAGTCAAGATCGAAATCGAAGCATTGGGTTGAAGATCAATTCATATCGACAAGACTTTCCATTCATCTTTTTGTTGCTATTTGGATTCCGTTTTCAAATAAAGAAAGTCATCTTGTAGTTAGAAATCACCTTTAGAATCATCAGCCTCTGTCCCTACACTGACTCGCTTATCCGGGATCGATCCCGGTCCTTTATTTCGAAACGAGGATAGGTCTCTCGCGGAACGAGGTGTAGATTGAGAAGAAAGATGAGCGTATGGTCCATACTCACTCGGGTTCACACTTTTTTTGCAGGGACAAATGGGTACATGCCTGTAGATCTTCTTCTCACAGCGAGCACTTGATTACGGAGCCTGATTCTATATATTATTTATGGATTATTATAGAATCTATCTTTTTCTTCAAATCATAGTGGGAATCCTATTACCGATACCTAAACGTTTTCTTTGTCGAAACAGAAAGGAGGGAAATTGGATAACCGACGACACGAGTTTCCCGTTCCGCTTCGCTCCACTGTTAGATAGGCAATTCAATAGTTACCGACGAAAGGAGTTCCCCTTCTCTTGGCCAATTGACGTTCTGCTTCAATAAGTCATGACCTTCACTCTCCTCAAGTGAGGAGGGCATATTGTTTGACCAACGAAAGCCTCACTAGTTCCTTCTTCCCGTTCACTATTCCCGTAGCCTGATACGAGTTATTTAGTTCGTGTCTCCTTGTTCTTGGGAAGAACCGAAGGTTCATTCGCGGCACTCGTAGACATAGTTGTATTTCTCCAGCACAGAATTCCCTAAAAAGCTAATAAATCAAAACAAGAGAAAAGCAGAAGCGAAAGCTCGAGTCGAAGAGTGGAGGTCGCTCGGTAACTCGAGTCGATCAGTCCCATTCATTCTTGCCCGAAACAAGTGGGCTATTCATTCCGGTGCCACCTTTGTTCAATCGAGTCCATGTTCTCTATTTCCCAAAACCCATTCGTTCACCGACCCGTGGACCAGAGGAAAAAAGCTTGGAATTGAGCTTTCTAGCTTTCTTTAGTACAATCTTTTTGCGAGAGCAACCCCGGGTTCGTTCCTAAGACTACACTCACAGCTTTCTCTGTTCATGTTCCGGCATAGGAGATCTAGTGGTAGGATAGGGGACAGAGCTTTAGGGCTGCAGTAAACCTCATATGCGCGTGGCTCATCATAAGACCTTAGCCTGATGTCCTACCCAAAGACTTCAAAGGTAGTCACAGGACAACCTTTCCGAGTTCTAACTTCCAAACCTATAACTTGGTTTGCTTGCCTGCTTCCTATCTGACCTATCAATCAAAGAAATGTTCTAGTTCCGCGATACGAGCTTGACTGTCGCTCTGAGACAGTAGATTTCTTGGTTGGGGGTCCCTTTATCAAAGGCTCCCTTCCCTACTGATCATACAACAAATGAAGGTGGTTAGAAAGATGGCACATCGATCTTCTGTACACCCTGTTCGTGCTGCGGAACGAAGAAAATCCGCCTTCCTTGGAAAACGAATTCCTGACTCCGAAGTATCAAAGGAGACTTGGGTGGCGCCTTCTGAAGAGCCCTTCATTCTGCGACTCAGATTAAGATTCGTGTCTCAGCCGGAAGGGGTCGTAGGACTGACTCAGACAAAGCGTTAGAAGTACGATCTCCGAATCTATAAGCTTTGGCCTGCCTTCTTCCCTTATCTAATCTATTAGGTAATAATAAAGTTGTGTTAATTGTCACGCTAAGTATAAACCAGTGACATTTCTGTCTCAATTGAAGTCAACCTTACTATACTCGCTTGTAGGAGATCATCGCTCAGAATTTCGCTAGAAAAAAAAGAGTTTGAAGATCACCAGGTCAGAACTCTCGATCTAGCCCCACTTTCTATAGTAATTTATCGACATGTTGTTTCGAATGTCCTTGAAAAGGCCTACACACATACCCTGCCACTCGATGTAGGTTTTGCCAGCGATGTGTAGTGGGTTTGTTCAGTAGAGATGGGTAGAGCGCACAAGTATTGGAAGGAAAGTTTCACCCTTCTGAAAAGAGAAAAAGTCTGTATTGAACTATGATTTGAATTCCTTTCTTATTAGTTTCCAAGTGCAAAATGTTCATTGCCTTGATCAGAGCCTTTAAGCCTTTTAGAAGCGAGCATTTCCGCAGCTTCTATTTTTCCTAAAGCTAATGAACCGAATGGAAGAGACTCACTTTGAATAAATAATAAAGAAGGAACCAACAAGAAAATCCAGAATTGTTCCAACCTCGGCTCGGGGTCTGTCTGGAAATGGAAAATCGTTCTCTCTCTCATCTGGTCTCGCCACAGTGACAAGAAAAACAAGTGAATAATTGGAATAGAACGCAATCGTCAACCGGGTAGGATGTATTATAAAAGAAAGCCTTGCCTCACTCGCAAGTGAGGACCTCACCCCTCCTTCCTCATTTATTGAGAATGGAAAAATACAATGTTCATTGCTTCCTCAAAACAAGAGTTCCACGGGCGGTTTTTAATAAACCTCTTTAAGCAAGGCGATTCATGAAGGATTCCTCTCCTCTTCTAGTTGGTCTATATTACTATAAGGTCCCCTAAAACAGGCATACCCGTAAAGGAAAGGCAAGGGAAAATGGACGGAGATTGGTCAGTGGTCTCTCGAGTATTTCTGTTGTTTTCTTTGATTTGGGTTAAGAACAGTAGTCGGACATTCCACTTTGTTAAGTTCTTTTTTATGATTCGACATAACAAGAACAGAATCACGCTCTGTAGGATTTGAACCTACGACATTGGGTTTTGGAGACACACGTTCTACCGAACTGAACTAAGAGCGCTTTCTTACGACGGGAGATAAAGCTGTAAAGAAAAGGATGATTTTTGTACCGCATGCATATAGCAAAATGAAACTCTGAATTTCATTTGAATCGATCTCAATTGATCCCTCGTTACTGCCCATAGGAGAAGTAATAGGTAGGGATGACAGGATTGGAACCCGTGACATTTTGTACCCAAAACAAACGCGCTACCAAGCTGCGCTACATCCCTTTTCCAAATTGTTGTACAGTATCATTGTACAAAACCCCTGCCTTGTTTTCCACATCGTAATTTTTTCCTCCATCTATATACAACTTTCTTGTCATTTCTTCTTTTTGGTTTCATATAATAAATGATATACATCTGAAACCCAACCTAACGTATAAAGAATGAATATTTATCGGTAATGCTCAGGAAGAAAGAAGGGGTAATCTTTTTTTGATTCCACCCTCATGTACCCTTCTTTGCATTTTTTCGAAAGCCTGTTCAACCTCATATCACCTAGAACAAGTCATGGACTTCTTCAATGAAAGAAAGTCTCATGGAAACGTTTTCAACGAAATAAGAACCATACAAAATCGATTTATGGATCTTTTGATTTCGGAAAACTTCTTTTTTCGCTGTTTTTTCTTTTATCCTAAAGATATGCAGAACGAGTGTATTATGAAATGTTCGTTGTCTAGCTTTGCATACATCGCTACTTAATCGTTTAGTGGTTATCGATGAAATTACTTCACCATAGAGAAAATATTATGGAAGTATATATATATATTATTGGTTGCTTTTGTTTATGTCCAATTGGAAAAGTGGATCTTCCAAATTCATATGTTTAGCCTAAAGTACATAACTTGTGTTCCTCCCTAGTTCTTGCAAAGCCACCTAATCAAGCCTCACCTCATTTGTAGTTATAACATGTTCAGCTGAAAGCAAACTCCAAATCCAATTGGTTTACTATTAGTAACACATATACTTTTTGACCTTAGCTCTTTCTTTATTGTTCATTGAGCAGTTCAAATGCTTTGATTGCTTATAAGATAATAGGTGAAAATATTCTTCATTCGTTTCTTTTTTGAAATGCAAAATGGCATTCAAATCCATTCTTTCTCATAACTTGAGAATATGTACAGCGCAGAACAGAAAAGAAGGCAGATTTGATGAGTTGTAGGGGTGGACCCACTTCCACTGATTTCTTGCGGGAAGGTTCTATAAGGGAAGAAGAATCAGAGCTGTGACCTGGGAACCTTGATTTCTTTCGGAACGTCATTACGAGAGTAACAAAGAAAGAATAACGTAGATAGGAAGGAGCGAGCCCCAAGGATAATGAATTGGTATGCCGGGTGCTTACTTGAGCAAGAAGCCAAGTCATCGATAATCAAAGAAAGGTGTGAGTGAACGAGCCCAACTTTCCGATTCAAATATGACTCCTTTCCACTTTCAACAAATAGAGAAATCTCCGCTAGGCTAGCAGTGGGTAACCAACGTAGTGCCCCATTCGTTCCATGACATCCAATCAGTTCTCCTCGGATTCCAATCCAATCTCCCAATCAGTGAGAAATAGACGGTCGGATGAGATCTCGAACGTTGTCCCTACCTACTGAGGAATCCAAAGTGTACGTAGAAAAAGAGAGTGTTGGAAATGCATCGAGGAGAACTTACCTTGTGAGTCACTACTCCGGCACTGGGCAGGAATACTACTAGCGAGGCTTATAGGCGGCTAGTTCTTAAAGAAATCTGTCAGCTATAACCTAGCCTATTGAATCTGGTACGCCCGAAGCACGAAACTAGATAGGTAGCCCTACCTACGACTAGAAAAGTATCGTATTTTTTTCTTCCAGTAAATCTGCAACTCATTCCTTCCATTATGGAATATCATTTGGAGTGTATTTTCCCTCTAAAAAAAGGCTTCGCCCTCACTTCACTGAACTTATTGGAAATGCCTAGGACAGAGTTCATTCACTTGCCCAGCAGCCCTACTCCTCATAGTTGATCCGAATTTCTATCCCTGATTGAGTCAATCAGGAAGAGGAAGACTTGAAAAAAGATGAAGAGAAAGGATTGATTACCTTTTTAAGTCAAGAAAAGAAAGGAAAGGGCTATTTATGAGTTTATGTAGATGAAGTTTCAGATTCTTGGATGAGCGGAACATCTTTGAGACAAATCATCTCTACCCGGGTACATAGCTTCATCCAAACCATGGATCCACGAATTGTTGACTCGCTCTAGAAAAGAGCTTCGTAGTTGGGAGCTCTGAACCGATGATCGATATGGTTTCCTAGGATGAGAACTATGGTTTACTACTTGACAATAAGAAAGTGGTTTTCTCTTTTTTGAACTTTTTGATTCTCTTCCCAAGAAAGAATTTCCCCTTCTTCTATTTGATCAAGATGGATAGCAAAAAAGCATGAATAGGCCTACTGGGATGGAAGGAGAGAAGGACTGAACGAGAAAAGGAAATACCTCTTTGTTTACCTTGGAATGAATTGCTCAACTACTTAGGTAACGAAACGTTCATCTACGATCTTTCTTAAGAAAAGATAGGACTGTACGGCAGTTCTCGTTAGTAGATTCGCAGAACAGAAGAAGAAGTTCACTCTGACTTGCGCACTACAAAAAGGCAGCCAACGACTTCGGACGTACTCCGTCTTTCGAGCCTCTGTTTAGCTTCAAAAGATAAGGCGCTAGTGCAACGAACGCTGCTTTGGTGCGTCCCACCCCAACTAACTAGTGCTTGACTTGACTTTCCCCCGCGCCCTATCCAATGAATAAGGAGAAGGCCGGCCTATCAATGACCGAGCCAGTCTGATCTCCTTTATACTTACCTCAAACAACGAGCGAAGTCGAGATGTTGATGAGAAAGGGGCGAGTCTCAAGGCCAAAGAGTGCTCTTTGAAGGCTACTATGCATCCTTACGAATACAAGAGTGGTTTTTTTTGTTTTGGGTATAGCAGGACTTGAACCTGCGACCATTAGGTTAAAAGCCCAATGCTCTACCAACTGAGCTATACACCCGATTTTACAAGAAGGCTTGGTGCGGAAAAGAAAAGAGGGCGGCCTGGCCCCTTTTCTTCTTATCATATCACAAGGGCGCGGCTCTGTATGGGGCTCGTACTGTGGAGCAAGTCTGGGATGGGAGTCCTTTCCACTCATTGAGGATTCTATCTAAAAAAGAAGGTCAACGGGGGAGACTACAGTAGCTCGAACTCAGACTATCTACGAAAAAGGTAAAGTCGTCTTTCCTAGGGTTCGACCGAAAGGAGCTGTGTTCTATGGTTTGACGTTGTGGAGGTCCAGCACTCTTCTAAACGAAGAAAGAGGGGATTCGCGCTACCTCCTACTCCTACAGAAGATCGATTGGCGCGAACTTCCGATCGATTCCTTATTCATTGTTGCCGACCCTTACATCATCATAAAGAGAATCAAGAACCCAGCGGCGGGATGAATGACTAGCGCTCAAGAACAAGCAAGGGATGAGCGCACGGGAGCGGCGTTGCTTGTTGCTTTATTATCACATTAGAGAAGCGGAACCTCCAAGCTCAGACATCTCGAACTCAGAAACTACCCTTCTATCCCACCCTGCTCCTCCGGCATCGGAAGCAGAACTACCTGACCGAAGGAGATAGACAGGAAGGGAAGACGGTCATACAAAAAAGGCCGAATAAAGCTCTCTTGAAGCTGCATCTGAATAGACCTAGAGTCACTCAGTACATACGAACCCTTGAATAAATAAGAATTGAGAAGTATGAAATGTGGGCATCATAACAAAAAAAGAAAAAGACCGAACTAGTAAGACTAATGTCTACTTATTTATACCTTTGAGAGGTCCACTTAGACTATTATTATTTTCTCTTTAGCTACGTAGGTTATATAAGATTCAATTCAATCTAACAATTAGCCTTCGGCTACTACAAGATATTTAGAAACCTAAGAAGCTGAGCCTACTTTACGCACTTAAGGCAGCAGCAGATGATGAAGAAATGGGCGGTAGATGATAATGAGAAAGGGCGCCCCTTGGCATTTCCTGTGGGGGAGTATGATTGATCCAATCACGACGAATGATGTCAACCCCCTCTTTTGCGCCTAACTTGACTCTGATTCCCCCACTATGAGAGCTGATCCAGGGGCTAGTTCGGCTACAGAATGGAATTTACGAAAGCCCGTCTTTCCGACTCAATGTATTGCCCTTTGGGACCAGGATCTGACGAGGAAGGGACACCAAACATAGGTGCGTACCATTGCCCCAATCCAATGGACTATGTCATACAGGGAGGAACCCTTGGAGGTTGGGACAGAAAGAAAGCAGGTTTTGCTTCTGCTTCCTTCGAGCTACCAAACTCTTTCGTCAGGTGTGGGTCAAGTTCCCTCATTATTGCTTGACTTCCCCTTTGGGGCACGAAAAGATGGACTAGGACTTAAGTAAGGGAGAGGACAACCCCTGTTTCTGGCTTACCTTCAACGAGTGAGTGCTATTCCCATTCCGATTCTTTTTTAGTTCCCCGACCAGTTTGCTTGCTCACTAGAAGAGTCAAGCGAGAGCAGCTAGTTTAGAAGGAAAAGGACACCAGGGGCTATTCGGCCTCACTTGTCGGAGACTGAACTACCGCTCGCTTACTTGCTGATCAAGGAGGTCATTTCCACTTACTCTAAGCATAGAAGGAAGAAGATTGAAAAACTAACAAACAAATTGTCTTCAGCCTGGATTACTTATAGGCTGACTTGGCCCAGGAAACAAGGTTCTATTAGGCTTGCAGGGCTTAAAAAAGAATGAGCTAGATCGCAGGTATTTGGATACGAGGTAGTAGCGGGGTCTAGTCGAAGCGGTGCGCAAAGTGTACAAAGGCGAGTCTCACGGGCAGCGGCACGTGAGGGGTCTCCCGAACTTCATGGAAGACGCAGTTAGGGAGTTGGAAGATGCACTTTGGACTCCTGCACCAGTCAGAATTGAACTGGAATAAAAAGTCGGGGCTCCGTTACTGAGGAAAGAGAGGATGGCATTTCCATAAGTAGACTATCCTTCTTACTGAATCCTTATCCTGCCCTCTCTACTCGGGAACAATTCATTATTAACTCGCACATAAGTTCAGGGCGTCGACAAGAGAGTTAGCGATCTACAGCTGGTTCGGTGGACTGGTGGTGACACGGGCGGGCCCTCTACTTTATTTGCCGAATCCAATCGATCATGGGCGGCCCTCTTCGTTCACAGTCTTTCTTTCCTTTCGAATCCAATTGTTCCAATCTGACCAAATAGCAATTCATTGAAATCATTCGGGTCACCTCTTTTTTAAGCACTTGACCTATTTCTATAGAAAAAGGAATCTATTGACTTTGAGTCTGTCTCCTACTACGAAATTGGAACTGAACACAGGATGGCAATAGTGAGAAAAAAATCCCCTCGTACTACGTCATTATTTATTCGATTTTCCCTGGTAAGTGCTCCAGATGCAGTTGCTTTAGTTGACGTAGTGAGTGGAACCTAATTATCTGTTTCCTTGAATACCAGAGTTGCCTTTTGTAGATGAGAAAGCCAACCATTTTGCAAGGAGTTGATAATTGCACTTGAAGTAGTAAGTTTAAAGACAGTTGAAACTTAATGGCACCGTTTAACCAAGCACTCTTGTAGCTTCGGAAACTCCGTGTTCAGCAAGAGACGAATTCATCGTCAGTTACCTCCACGATATCCAAAATACCCTCCAGACCATGAAGACAGATTAGTCCTGGCCTCTATGTGACTCTGTGTGTATGAGTGTGTGTTGTTACAGTATTTCCAGCCAAATCCCAAGAAGAAAAAAGAGCTAAGAATATGAGTGTTGGTGGTTGAAATAAATAGAATCCAAATACCAGAAAGACAATCAAAATCAATTTGGGAGCAAATATAGTGACCATTAATGAGAGTCAGGTTCAAACAATTCCAGGATTGTAAATACCATAACAGCAAAGTAGAATGCACCAAATTGAGCCTATTACCGGTTCCAGGAAGAGCACACCAAATGAAAGAAACTATTACTCAAAAAGCGAATCACATCTCGATCCACAAACTGCCAAAAGCCTTTGTTATTCCATTCCCAGTGGAACGTCAACCTGTTTAACAACAATTTTCTAAGAAACTTGCTGAATTCTAAATGAAACAACCTTATTTTCAAGTGACAGGCAATATCCATTTCAACCAATTATGAAAGAGAAAAGGGCTAACTGCACAGCTAATTGAATTCCTTTTCGAGGTTGAGTTCATCTTGAAACCGCATTTGCTTCCTAATTAAACTGAGACTAAATCAGAATATGAAAAAAACGAAAGACTCCACAGAACATGAATGAATTCAGGTACATCACATCAGGCTGATATGTGCCGGTATCATACCTGTTTCAAGATTCTTGCTAAGCCCTTCTTGTTGCCACATATCCAGTTTCTTCTAAGGTTTCTTGAATTGCTCAAGTTCCTGCTCAACGCTTCTTGTCTAGCTCCAGTCTAGCACTTGTACCAGTCGCCTACCAGATCACGGCTTTGCTCCAATTCTAGCAGTCTCTCCAATTATGCAATCCTCTCCAAAATGGGGGCTTTTCTTCACTTCAGCACTTCCCCTCGCAGTGGATTCCACTAGGTTCTTAACCTCTTCCCAATTCTGAAACTGAAACCTGCGATGTCTAATCCAACTCGGCACCTAACCAGCTTGTCAGCATCGTAAGTTTGCCTCAACATTCCCCCTAGAAATACAAAAAGAATGTAAATCTACTTTCATTTATTTATTAGGGACTTTTTCTTTTTCTATTTTATAGAATAAGTATGCTCTGGAGTAAAAGGATTCGAACCTTTGCATGCCGGTACCAAAAACCGATGCCTTACCACTTGGCTATACTCCAAACGGGGGGGAGGCTCGAAGAAAACGAGCCGTGTAAGGACGCGGGGATATAGCGAGTAAGCAGCAAGGTTTTCCCTTTAGGACCGACTACAACAAGCTCGCGACTCTAATAGAAACAAAGGGTCAGCTCTCTGCTCTATTTGCTTGCAATGCGTTGCCTATCAAAGTCGGCGAACGCTTCCACCCCCTCTTGCCCTTGTTACGCAACACGCCAACAAAGAACCTTGGTTCCGTTGCGCCCTGTATTCCGAGGCGACCATTTCGCGCGGTTCGATCCATTTCCCGATCCGAAAAATCCGATAACGTACCTATATGAGTGGGATGGATGGTAAATCATTTGCAGTCTAGGTCGGCAGGACCTAGACACGGAGGTTCGGGAAGTAGGTAGCCCATGACAGCATTCACTGGTGAAAGGACTGGCAGCTGCGAGAGCATCATAGTTGACATGGTCGGAGCTACAGTCCCCATATCCGTCTCTACTCTTTCTGTAATTGACTTCCTCCCGCTCCCAACCAACCTTTTCCTTTGAAAGGTCTTCCACTAGTGGTTGAGGGATATGAATCTGGATCCCGATCTTGTCTCACGGACTATCCCGTAGTGGTTCTGTGACCGTCAATTGGATCTATTTCTTTCACACGGTCAACTGGCATTGGTTCAACTAATATCAATCCATGGGGGCTTTAGTCATAGCCCCCGCCTCTGCTTTGTTCCCGCTCTAGGCTTATCCTTCGTCAGTGCTTCCTGCGCTTCTGATTATGGAGCTGTACGACCTTCCGGGTCAACGAATGAAATGAAACAACAGCCTCTCCCTCTCCCGTCCATCAAAAAGTGTTATTTCCTCCAGCTCCCGACTCCGCTTCTCCCTCCGATGCCGGTAGATTAATTCATTGACAAAACCCATTGATTCCATTGGTGAGAAAATCGCTGATGCGAACTCGGTAGTGCTACTGAAACCACTTTGTGCATCTTCTCTTGCCAGGAAAGAAAGACAGACGTGCTGGGTCAGTCCGGCACGTCACGCTTGCTAATACGGCCCCTATACAGAAATAGTTTAATCGATTGACCGACTTAACATACGCGTTTTCGTTATGGACAAGCTCTCCTTCTGTGCGCATCGATCGACCACCGGGAGATAGGGATTTAGTGACTTACCAACCAACCGGACATTGAGGGCAAGACATACCATACAAATCACGGCTTCGGCTGCTGTAGTCCTCTAGCCGAGCCACTACTAGCGTGTGTGTAATTCATGGCAGTTCACTATTTTGTTTGTTATGGAGCTATTCTCTTGCTTTTTTTTTATAGAGCGGTAAGTTATTCTAAGGAAGTTCCAGTACACAAAGAAGGGAGATTTGTGTAACCCGAGCTCTTTGATCAAGACGGTGTGGCCAAAGTCAATCCTTTGAGAGAAAAGTCATTGATTTTCGTTGGCTATAGTGATCAGCACAAGGGGTACTGCTGTTATGATCCCCGCACGCAGAAAAAATGCATCTCAAGACATGTCACATTTGATGAAACACGATTTGCCTCGCTACCCCATGCGCCTCTTCCCGGGGAGAGATACACACACGCGCGATGACAGCTTTGCCACCGCCCACTCTATGTGCTCCGATTAGCGTTCCGACGCCTGGCAGTGCACACGGCTCAGATTCGGTTGACCACGCCCACATCCGCTTCAGACATAAAGGACCATTGAGGTCCGGCCCTATCATCGTACTGGATTTTCGTTTTTCTTCTCGTGCGTTAGGATTGAAACCTAAGCGAATTTGTTTCTATCCCGTATGGTATCCGTTCATTTCTGCCTGTCCATAAGCGTATATAGGATGAAGTATAAACGAATGTGCCACTCCCATTACGGTTAAGGCATTTATTTTAGAATATTAGCATTGGGCACTCTAACTCGAAGGAAGAAGCCGAAGCCAGTCCAGTAGCTCGAACTCAGACTATCTACGAAAAAGATGGCATTCTCCCTTAATCTGCCTTGTTTTGAGAAGCGGGGAGGTAGTTTTGTCAAGCTCGTTAAACGCAACGACAGTCAAGGCTAGGAAGATTTTCCAAGCCAGCCAACAAAGTGGGATATTCCTTGGAAGAAAGCCTGTATTGTTTGACAAGATCCTTAGGTCGGTCTCAACACGTTGGCATCTTCTATTCCTGACTCATTGGGGATATTATGCCTTTTGCTTGTCAGAAGTAGACCGACGATACGATACGGACTAAAGTAAGTCAGATCTCAATTTCATCATACTCAGTCCTGAAAGAACAAGCAAGGGATGAGCGCACGCTGGTAGTAGAAGGAAGCGGAGATGGAGGCAGCTAGGCATCAGTTTGAGTTCGAGATCGAGACCAGCTTCAGCCACTATTGCTAGGACGGGCTTACTTAGACTGAGAACAGAGATTCTTTTCTCTGCTATGCTACTTTCCTCTTTCTTCCCTGAGGGCATTCCTTTCCTGAACATAGAGCCAAACAGTCTTGCCCGGAACTCTATCCCCCCGATTCCTTCCCTTCTTGAAGAAAACGATACCGAGAACACCATCCAGGCAATAGCACTTGCTAAAATGAAAATACCATCTGCGTCATAAAATATTCTATTGCTATTCGGGAGAACACAGGCTTCGAAAGCTTACTGCCCGGCCATGCTACTCTGTTTTGGTTGAAGTACCTTCTGACACTGCTGATTCCATCTTTATATCGTTCGAGCTAGCCCCATGACTTCTTGGTCGAGCGCAGCTCTTGTTCGATTTCTCTTTCTTTGATCGAGCGCAGCGAGAAGCAAGTCTGGCGAACCTTGTGCGTCAATTCCTTCTTTTCTTTCGAAGCCCGAAGCGTCATTGGTTGATCCAGCTCCTCTTGCTACAACCAGTGGACCAATAAGCTAGTCCTGCTTGTGCGCCTGTTGCTGGGCATCATACCTACTAGGAAGCATAGCGGGCGAAGGACGAGAGACGAAAGCAGATGTCAGTGAAACTGGTCATAATACTCCCTACGTCTTGACTACAGGGAGAGTGAGAAAAGACCAGTTGCTCTTCCGGTTACTGTGCCTGTGGCTGTGGTGCTTTCTGTAGCGATTACTTGTGGCAAGCGGGAAAGTAAGTACGGCTTTCGATAGCTAATACGAGTTGGGATGACCAGCGACGTCAAGAGGGACAAAGCAAAACTAGCTATAAGCTCCTTAAAACGAGCTAGAACCACGTCAATCGAATTCAAGGAACGCTACCCAAGGGAAAAAACGCTTAGCTTAGTATAGCTCATTTTTAGCGTTAAGCTCATAAGAAGAGATAGTGACCAGTCTCATTTAATTAATCCGTTTGCAGTTGGCAGCCAATCCACGACTTTGATTAACGACTATGAAGGTTTCAGTAGTTTCCTTTCTGGTTCTACCTGTTTTGCATCCGCTTTGACCACTCTTCCAGATGATTTAGACACACTCACACTCTATGAGCAGGCTTCGTCTGATCCACAAGATCTGGGCTAATATTTTGATCGCATATGTTCTCTGTTTTATCGTAACATATATATCTCTCGAGACATCGACTTGCCCCCCAGCTGGTCGATTGAAGATTTTACGCGCATGATCCTCGGGGAGGATGAAATAAGAACCCTCTTTGGGAGAAGTTCTCATTGTGATTAGAATGACCAGCACGAAAGCAGTGATCTTCTAGGTCTGGCTCATAAATAGGCCTTGGCTCCGCGGCAAGTCCTTCTTAAGCATGTGATGGAGCTCAAAAACGGCGTTTTGCCGTGAGGGCAACTGATGACCATTCGGTCTATTGATAGGACAGTCACTACCGAAACCCCTTTCTATGTCCTTACGAAGATGGAATACGATCTTAAACTTAGACGAGTTGCTAACCGAAGGCAAAAACCAGGGATTTATGGAGTATGTACCTCGATTTCCAACGGGAAATTCATATCTAATAGAGGACTAGATCGATGCTTTAATGCGAGGGCAGGGTATCTACTAGCTTTCTTGCCTTATCACAAGCTATTGAGAACGGATCTAAGGGCATCCCTACCTACAATCCTTCCTCGGTGCCCCATTCCTATCTTCTTTTCCAGATCCATTTTTTACATTGAGCAGGGCCTTTATATCCCTAGCTAAGGTTGGTACAATCCCTCTATAAGTATTTGTTAGTGGCTTCGCCCTTTGTAAGAGCAGAAGAGGCCAAAGGATATAGGTTTCGAACCGCACCGTCATAATAAGTATCTTTAGCTTTGATGAGTTGACCATCTTCAGAAGCTGACACTGGACTGCCAAGACCTCGCTTTCTTTCCGATGAAATGTGGGTCCGAGCCAAGGAGCAAAAGCAAAAGTAGGATCATCAGTTGACTCCTACGCAGTCTTAGTCTTAGGCTTCGGTTGAACCGAACAAGCAATTTCTCCTTTTTTGCATCGATCACTCAGGTGCAGCTTATCTCTTTCTCTATCTATTCCAGACGACTGTGTGAAGGCTCTAGCTAACATACTAACTAATGCTTCTATCAAGCAGGAGGAGCATCTCTCTCTGTCAATAGATTCCCTTGCGCATCCGTTTTCGAGCTAGGCTCAAATCGTATATTTCTTTCTTTACTTGACGCAAGAAGAACCGGAGATGGCCTTAATGAGATGGACAAAGCTTCATTTACAAGGGAGAAAACTAGGAAGGCTCCTAAAAGAACGAAAAGCGGAAAGTCTTATGTGTCAAACTATCTATTGATTTGGGATTGCTATGCTTGTGAAAGTAAGCTTTATCGTTTTCGAGTTCTTGCTTGACAACGGATTGACTATCTTTTTTACCAAGCGGTAGTTGAACAGGGCCCTTAGCTATTTAGATTGATTCTAAATGGCAGGTAGACTGCTGATACCCATTCTCTTCGCTCTGTTCTGCTCTTGTCTTCACTTTCCACTAATCTGGCAAAGGGCAGAGTAACCACTTTGATTACGGATACTGAATCTAGTGAAAGTCTAGTTGGAATGTATTTATGTGTCGAATTGAGATAGAGTTGGATGGCTAGTTAAGCGGGGAAGCTCAAAGCTGTAAGACCTCAGATGCTAGGGCACACCCTTTCTTTAAACCACCCGGAGATCATCCATCTATGTCTTATGGAAAAGATCATCTATGTCTTATTAATCGGCAGTATGTGAAAGTATGGTCTCCTTTGTTATACTTGCATTTGTCTATCTTAAGCTTGAGGAACACTTTGACAAGCTAGCATGCTCTGCAACTGAGATTGTTTCTATTTTATGTCTTTCTCATTGCATTCCTTTTCCAGGTTACAAATATGTGTGAACTATGGGATAATATTTAGCTAGAACTTTTCTCTCATATGATTTGATTTTAGTATCTTTAGTTTACAACTGGAACTATGTTATTTCGAGTTTCCTTTTATGATACATCATGCCTTTCAAAAAGGAAATGACCTTTCACAATAGCTGTCCGTAGCACACCCTGCAAAACCATCTGATGGGAAAATCATTGGAAGAAAGAAAACCCTACCGAAAACTGTGCTACGAAAAAGGAGATGTTTGGACGATAGGAGATCTACTACGGGATACTGTGTATATTCAAGCAGCAGGCATTGGTCTACCTCAAGAATGGGGAGGGAATGGAACCGGGAGCTTACAATTATGCTAAAAGCCAAGGGTGCGATTCCAGATTGTTCCGATTCTTTCATCGATTGCCTTTGCTATTCATCTTTATGGGCAGCTAAATTGAGATAGTCAATCCTTGGAAATCAGAATGAATGATTTCTCTGACGGGAAGGATGGATCAAGCATTATTGAAGGAAGAGTGAAGAAAAAAACACGTTAGATACCTCTCCCATAGCAATCATCCAGTTCTCCCTGGGTCAGCTTAATGCCCATTGCAGTTTTGACCCGGGATAGCCAGAAAGGGAAGCTGTTTGGCTTAATACTCCCCCAAGTCAACTCTTCTTGGTGATTTGTAAAAGTTGATGCCGTCTTTTGACCTTCAATATTCTATTCTATAATAAATAAAGAATCCAATTGATCAGATAAGTAGGACGATCTAGCTTTTCTTCCTGGCGCAAAGGCAGGCATAAAACCTGCAATAACTTTAGGTGAGGCTGAGAACCCACCCTTACCTTATCCTTTATCCCCACTCTATTTGATAGGGACCAGTACGTACGATCAAGAAGGCAAGGCAGAAAGCACTCTGTCCGATAAAAGGATTCAAGTTCTACTATCTCTTGTTGAAAGAAGGAAGGATGTTGGGTACTCTTGGCAGTCCTATAAGGTCCTTCCGCCTTTTCGGGGATAGCGGGTACATCACATCAACTATGTTATTTTGAGATTGGGCAAAGTGGTGCCAAACAAGTTGTTTGTATAGGGCCACCTAAGATGGATTGCATGCTGCTGCTGGAGCTGCTGTATTGTTGTATTCTGCTGGGATGTGCAGAGACCGAAAGCTAAGCTTTTATAAGCTATTAAGGGAGACACTTTACAGTCATCTGACTTGGGATGGAGCCCTTCAGGCGACTTATTCCATCCATCTTGCTCTCGTAAAAGGAATGCTTGCCATAGCCCTGCTCTAGTGCTGGTTTGCTTTACCACCTCGCCTGACTCAGAAAGGAATTTCATGATCTCACAATTCTATATAAACGGAGAAACTTCACTCTCAACCTGTTCTTTCACCGGCTGCTCCATAACCAGCTTCCACTCATGCCCTTGGTGAAGTGAATGCCACTGAAAGACTCTCTACTGAGACAAAAGGAGGGGCTGTCAAAAAAACGGATGAAACCAGCTCTGGATTATGATAAGTGGGCTACTCTGAAGGTCTACCGTTGGCAGTGACTGCTTTGCTAATCTCTTCAACTGTCTCTTTACGTCAATTTAGATCGCTTTGCTGATACTTTGCTGGGTCGTTGATCGGTCATACTAAATAGGGAAGTTTTGGTGGCATTCTATTTTTACTCACCTCAAGCGATAGTAGTTACCTAGGATTTAGGCCTCTGTGAATTCCGTTTTTGCTGCTCCTGCAGGTCTGTCAATGCATGATGGTACGATCTCTGATACCTCCCTCTTTCTTTTATTTGAGTGCATCATATTTCACTAGGGTCTCTTCCAATACTAGCCGTATCGATCACCAGGCTCATATTCTTTAAACGGAACACATAGTTCTTTTCTTTTAGCAGCTACAGGCGTAGCTTTTCACTCGCTATACCAATCTGGCCCAACAAGAGATAGAAAGGAAAGCGCATAGTCAATTGGTACAGCTGAGGACAAACTTCCTTCTTTCCCCGCCGGCTTATGATGATTTCCATTTCAAGTGTTCAAGGTTGTGTAATGTTTCTTCTCGTACCTGCAATAAAAAGGATGCACAGGAGCTTGAAACGAACTATTCCGCGAAGAGAAGAGCCCAGCTTGTAGCTGTAGAATTGGAAACGCTGGCTATATATATCTATAAAGTACTCTATAAAAAGGAAGAGGTCACTATCGCTTATCCCCTAAAGACAGTGTTTCTTCAAAAGAATTCCCTGCCTCATCAGGGTCTTGCTTCGATAAAGGTTTCGCTTCTCTTGGCCCCAAGTACCACAAGCCAGCCTTTTTACCAGGAATATATTATGAATGACTTCCTTTTAAGATTGGTGAATGGAAAAGATCATCAGTCAACAAGGGCAGACGTTAGGTACTCTTTTCCTGTAGTAAAGGTCATTTGCACAGCCGTTTTCTCACTCCCTGCTGCATCATTTCTATATATGTTACATGTAAGCTCATCTCGCCGATACTACTATAAGATTTTGACTGACCCTATCCGATCAAGGCACTCATTCCAGCTGCCATTGCTATCTATTTGACTTCCCAAGTCAATGTAAAAAGCCCCACAGGTGGGTGATCCGGATCCATTGCTGCACCGCCCTAACCAAAGAAGAATTCCCTGCCTGAAGCCCTGAACGCTGAACTCCATACGACGAGTATGCTCCTCCTTACCTCGGTTCTTGATCTACAGCCCTTACATCCAAAATAGGACTCGCGCTCTTGTGAATCGCGTTAGCAAATGCAGTTTCTAATGGGTGCACCCTGCCTTCCAACAAGCAAAGTGATGTTTTCAAGGTGTGCAAAACATTGAGTGTCAGGGCCCTGCAGTTAGGAATTGGTGACCCCTATTTGTTTAGTAGCGGTTGCGCTTGTAAAGAAAAGATATGCCGAAGAACATTTACTTAAGTTAAGAAATTCTTATTTTAGTGGAGCTCCTATAGTCGTCCCATTGCCATCTCTTTTACCCCTTCTGAATGAACCAAGCGACCTAATAAAGGATAACACTGCTTTCGTGAATGTTTGCCTTAGAGCTCCGCTTCTGCCTCCAGATAGCCGCATCCATCCAGTGATACACGTTCACAGCTCAAGAGTTTGCAACATTGTTCAGGCTTCCTTCATCTTCTTCTTTCTTCGGGGCCTTTTGTACAACCACTTGGCCATTGGCATTCGACTAGGATATCTGTCTGCTTCTTATTGAGCTGTCAATCTATTTTCCTTCTCAGCATAGATCCGTTGTTTGTGATGAGGGAGGTCTTTAGATCGAACTGTTGTGTTGCGAACGCCATCCGAGTATAGTTATAGTGGATTTCTTTACCCTTATTTGATTCTTTTTCTGGATTTTATAGGGTTACTTTACTGGTCATAAGATGCGTCAAACATATGCTTTCTAGTTTGACTTTCTGTAGCGGTTTTCGTACCACCGATCTTTAAGAATGTGACGTAGGTAAGCATGGGCCGTTGGTATCTTCATTCGAGTTTCTCAAAATAGTCATGATCTTTGTTTTTCGATTCGAGTTTTGTGGCGTGGACGAACTGGATTCGAACCAGATAAGAGTTCGCTTTCGAAATACGACAATGGCAAGTCTCAATCAACTGTCATTAGATCAATAGTAAACAGGAGATTGCTTTGCGTATCACGGATCGAGCACACAATAGAATGCTCGAACTACACTCTCCTAGCATCAGGCCTATGGTCCATCCAAGGACAGAGCTGTAATTATTTCTCAGATCTTCAGATAGACAGAATTCGTCGTACACGCTTAGCCATCTCGCCCGAGGGACCCTTCTCCATAGTCCCGGCATTTCTAGTTCCGGCTAACCAAGGCACGAAAGGAAGCACTCTCGATCAAGACCTAAAAGCACACCCTCGAACTGGCATTCGAGATACCCAAAGAAAAGGAAGTTTTGTTTAATACAAGAGCTCCTGCCTTTCACTTTCATAGGAACCCTGTTCGAGTCAATCTTATTGATGGTTAGCCTTAAGTTCACGCTTTGCTCTAAACTGAGGTCTAGCCAGTAGATAGTAGAGAGGAGGGCTAAATCCAGGTTAATGTCCCGTCGCTCAATCCATCTATTTTTCTTTCGCGCTAGTGAACTCTGGCAGTTGGAGGAGCATACTTTTCTTACGCAAATAGAAAGTGCGAACAAAGTAGTCAACTTACTGAATCACCAGTGCTCTCATCTTTGTCTTTTGAAGTGTTCTCATCTTTGTTCTTCAAAAATAAGGGAGGAAAGGAAGGTGCGTGCCTCCAGTATAACACAGCAAACGAAAGTCTAATGAAAAACGGAATGACACACGTAAATATATGACTAAATACAATTGCAATTTGTTCACTAAGTTGTAGCATAGTAATCATAATGACTCTTATAACTAAACCAAAGAAATACAAACTCTCTTTCATTTTCTTTTGACTAAGGATAAGGGAACTGAGAAAAAAAGAGCTGGCTTGGCTGGTACATCAAGCATATGACATATTGCTTGTTCGGTGTGGTACACATATCTGTCAATGTCAATCAAGTAAGAAAATGCATTCCCACTGTCTGAGGAAAAGGTGAAGAATTGCAATTTATTGAGCTTGTAAGGCCCGTTGAAGTCCCCGAGAAAGAGTATAAATAGGGCTATAAGTAGGCCGTTTGCTATTGCAATAAGGGCTGCTCGCCTTTCCTTTTGACGGCTTGGCTTCCTATCGCTCCTATGTAGTGGTCGGCCTTAAAAGGAGTCTTCCTACCATACCATCATGCATGCCTATGTTATAGTGCGTTAAGCTTCGCCAGAAGCAAGCAAGATGATGAAGCGAAGCTTCGTAGACAAGGCTCGTTCCGTGCTTGACTTACGAGCTCGTGTAGTAAGGCCTCGCCCTACTTCAATAAGGGCTTATGCACTCCACTCGTAAACGAGCGTTAGAGCTTTTTGAGCGAGCGAGCGAAGCCTTCCTGGAGCTTCCCCCTTCCCTCACCCGAGAATTGCATTTCCGCTTCAGCTTCCCCGGTTTAGTTGGTTTGGAGGATTAATTGATTGGATACCCAATCTGCATAATCTTTCAAAGTCACTGCTTCTACGACGATTGGCATAAAGGCATGATTAGTTCCACGAATCTCACTGCACTGACCATAGTAAACTCCTTCTCGTTGTACCGAGATGGAGGTAAGATTTGAACGACCAGGTACAGCATCACATTTGACACCTGAGGAAGGTACAGCCCAACTATGAGGTACATCAGCGGGTGTTACAATCATACGTAGATGAGTTTTGGCTGGTACAACCACTCTATTGTCAACTTCTAATAAACGTGATTGACCCAATTCTGGATCATCTTCTGGAATCGTATAACTGTCAAAAGTGAGTGACTGTTCATCGGAACTGTTATAGTCCGAATACTCATAAGGTTGGGTCGACGCCCGCCTCCCCCCAAACTTGACTTGCAAGTTTCCCCGCAAAAAGCTCTCCACGCCTACTCTTATTTATAAAGAGCACTATTCTTCTTTAGTTAGGTAGTTCTCCCCCCTCTATGAGACCGTAAGACCCCGGTGGAATCGAAGGCCCGCTTACTAATAGGCAAGAGGGGACCCTTTCTCGCCCAGCCCTACCTACATCAGTGAAGCTGGAACCGAGGAAGACAATGTTCAACACACATGAGACAAAATGAAGGTATGGGACGGCCAGTTCACCACGGAAAGCGAATTCGATCCTTTAGTTTAGTAGTAGTAGTCTTCTTTGTTCGAAAAATGCGCAGTGGAAAGGGATGCTAGTCGGCTTTGGCGAAGTTGTAGGCCCCAATAGATCAGATCAAGAGTGATTCCTCACCTATCCTGCCAGGGGCCAAGTCGAAGGCTCGAGTATAGATTCCCTATGCTCATGTGAACGGCCGGCCCGTAGATCTAAAAGGATCCATAGGCCTGACCGGAAAGTATGTTTGTCCACGAAAAAAACTCGTTCATGAGACCTCGAATTCCCACGTTCCAGCCTGCATTATGCCAGCAGGTCCCACCCCCAATTTATTGAGTCACCCTTATCTAAAAAAAAAGGACGGAGTCTATCTAGATCATAGGATCACTGTATTCAGAGGTCAATTCTCTTTCTTTGACCTCCCACCGTTCACGACATCCCTTGCTTCTCGCAAGAACGGCTCCTCGGTGGAGGAGTAGAAGCGCTGGTCCCCTTCGGTCAAGTGCTTGTGCGTGCTCTTACCTACCGTAGGACCTCCGTCCCCGAAGCGCAGAAGGAGGAGCAGGAACAACAGGTTGTCCTCTCTTGGCCCAGTAGTTCCGCAACTACTACCGTGGTTGTTGCCAACGGGGATCCCCCATTACGAAAGGTAACGGGACCGGCCCTTAGGTCCAAAGTTGTATGCCACTGCTGTGGTGCCGATAGATTCACTACTGAAGCCCCGTTATCGGACATTGCAGGCTTAGCATCTATTTTGCGTATATCGCTCCACCACACCGAGAAGAGGTATGTGTACCTCCAGCAATAACAAGAATGGAACCATAGGCTCCTATGCTGGGAGCATTTCGGGGTATAGGTCTAACCACCTCAACTCCCCGTTTCTGGCATGCTATAGTTCTTTTAGTCTCTCGACGACGGGAATGGGAGATGACCGGTAAGCCAGATGCTTCGCGAACCACCGGTACATTTCGTTGCACTTAAATCACCCTCGTTAAGAGGCGCACTCCGATACCATTGATGTCCAATAGCTTTGATAGTAATGGCTGGATCTACTAATACCCCGTCCATTGAGTATAACAGAGCAAACGATGGTATAGCAATGAACAAAAGAATGACACTTGGAAATATGGTCCGAATAATTTCGATAGTAGTTCCATGAACAATCCTTTGCGGGATTGGATTAGTTTGCTCGTTGAAATGCCATAAAGCGCGAACCAACATCCGTGATACGAAAACCAAAATAAGAATGAGGAAGAAAAAGATATCGTGATGTAAGTCAATGATTCCTTGCATCATAGGTGTTGCTGCGTCTTGAGATCCTAATTGCCATGGTTCCGCAGCATCACAAAGAGCGATTGTGAGGAATCGACATTCTAATGAACAAAGAATCATTGGAATTTCCCATCTTTTTCAGCTCTGCTCCCGAAAAGAGAAAGGAGACTGATCTTGACGTCGGCGTTGGTTTTTCCAACGAAAAACAATATCGTTAGTTGATCGAACTTCCATGACAAAATGCTAGTTTCATACACTGGAGGTCCCATCGACGAAGGCCACTATACGCGTTTTCTGAGGAGCAACATGAGACTTTCTTTTGATTTCCGAACTCAGTAGAGGCAGGCCACGAAGGGTGGTCAATAACCCCTTTAGGTGACGCATCGAACCCGCAATCCCTTATCTGATCAAACAGCCGATCCAGCAGACCTGTGGTCACAGTCTGTAGTATTACCAACTCGCGCCACCTGTTTACCAACTTGATCTACGCTTTTATTGAGGAATGGCAGTATCCGCATCCGCATGGGCTTCTATTGAATCGAGAAATTGGATTGTACATCTTATTGATTTTGATACAACGGATAATGGAAATCGAAGCTATTTGATGTCTGACTCAGGCCTATGACCGATCGATCAGTGATTCACACAGATACAAGGTAGTTTGGTGGCTCCAGATCCAAGAAAAAGGGACTACGTGCCAAAAGAGAAAGGTTTACCACCTGTTTCAAAAGAAACAAAAGGCACTTAAATGTAAAATGGTTTATTCGCACCTGCAGGTACATATCTTCTGGGAGCCTAATCCTTTGCCGTGCCGCTCGCGTACTAAGGAAGAATCTGATTCTAAGTTGCATGCGAGTTTCATGACTCTCTGGGTATAGCAACCATAGAAGAAGCGTTTTCTTTGATCTAGATAGGTGGGACGAATCTTATTTTCCCGCGGACGATCGCGTTGCAGCTCCTTTGGAGAGCGCTCCTATGCTAAAGTAAGAAATTGAAGACTACCTAGATGGGCACCCTTGCTCTTATTCTAAGTTCTGCTCGCGTAAATGACCTGAGTGAAGGTGTTGAAAAACTCATACATAGATTCCCGATGCCAAGAGCAGGAAAGCACAATACTGCCGTTGAAGCGGATGAAGGAAAGAGTTGGATGATAAAGATGGAGCCTCAACTCACTACGCAATCATGTTAATGGATTGGTTAGATGCTATTGGAGACTTGGAGTAATCAGATTCTAGGGAAGGGAAGCTTAGAATTCGGTAGCAGGATTTCGATGTGGCACAAAGGATTGTAACTCATGATTGCAGACTTAATGCCAGCTCACAACGGCTTCACTCACATGATCCGAGATTTTTTGTTACGGTGCAGCTAAAGATAAGAATAGGGGAAAGAAGACTGTTGCCAGGGCTACGTTTGAAGAGGTAGAGCCCCATTTCTCTTTTTGAGTATACCGAGTAGGTGCTTGAAGTGCTAAGATGCATAAAGGTTATTCAGGGCTGGATGGATGGGGTATAGAAGAATGGAGACCCATACCCATACTATTCGATGGAAGCTAAAGCCTTATTACCTGCAATAGTGAGAAAGGAAAGGTTGGTGCCGATCTGATCCAATGGAAATCCCGCATATCTGCAAATCCATGATGTCGATGCGGATACACAAAGCCAAACTATGTAGGAGTCGACCATACTAGAATCCAGCACCAGTTCATCACTTTGGTATGGCAATCTCAACCCCAACTATTCTCTGCCTTCAGGATATGAGAGCATGGGTGGGATGCAATCTGTACGCTCAGAGTGCTTATGGAAGTTGTGCCCATGTAGGAGGCGCTTACTAGTAGGTGTTCGCTGAAATGCAACCCCCTGCTTATGTGTATGGAGACAGTAGGAGCAGTAAGAAGGCCAGATCAAGGTGCAAGTCTTAGTGCCATTTCTGCTGGGCAGCAGGAACCGCCAAAGAGGTAGTGAAGTTCATGCCCGCCGACCAAAGGAATACTTGACCTTCCTTTCATTCGTTGCTTTGTCTCCACAAGTTGGTGTCACAGCATCACCGCTTCTAGAAGTGGCTGGGCCTTTTCCTCAACGCATTCGAGAGCCAGTATATGATGCAGATGACGAAGAAGCTAGTGCCTATCCAAATGGATTCGCTGATGTGATCGATGCTTACCTATTAGGTGCAAGAGCAGCATGATGGTGGTAAAATGTAAATTACTGAAGACGAGAGATAAGTAAACTCCAAGCAGATTGGGAGGTCCAGAGCAAGAAAAGAGAGCTAGAGGCGCAGAGGAAGCGTGAGCAAGAAGAAGTAGCTTGAGCACTTTCTATACCATGCCTTTGACATAATTGAGGAAGTTGAGGTCAAGATAGACAAGGGCAGCCCAACAGTGAAGTGACCCCTTTTGATGGTGTGTTCAATTTGGCGAGTGAGAAGCTATCTGGAAATTGTGAAATATCAAGGAAAGCTTATAAAGTTAGGCCAGCAGCCCATAAATGATCTATTGGAATCATCCAATGGTGGTGAAAATGCATTTCAGCTATAGACTGGCTGATGCTGAACTTCTTGCCATGGAAGGAATCACAAAATGCATTACTGTAAGATGCTACTATCTCTTCGCCTAAATGTTCCTGATTCGAAGGCCCATCAAATTCCGCATTGGGAATAGCATGGCTCATTGGTTGATTCAGAACTGTGTTATGAAAATGGAAGGGTAGAGTACCAAGACATAGGGATTAGCCAGCGAAGGCGGTTTATTTAGTACCAAATATACGTATTTCGAATTCTTTTCAGTCAGGACAGTTCAAAGGCACGAGAGATAAGGAAAACGGAAAATCGGAATGAAATTCGATCAATCGCTATCAATGCCAGGAGGCAGATCCAGATTCATGGGAACGAGAACCTTTTCCGAGAAGAGTCAAGCGAGGGATAGGATAGATGAATAGGTTTAAGCCTTTATCCGCTTTTAGGGATTCATTTACAATTTCTAAGGCTTCGTTTTTCTCCGGCAAGCTGCTAGGGAAGCATTTATTACCAAGCGATAGGGCTTATAGTTCAGATTGATGCCTTAGTCCACTCGGAAGATAGAACTAATAATGGAAAAAGATATGCTTAAGAACTCCAACAGTAAGTTGATCAGTTACTATCGGTAGGGACGGGATACAAAACTGCCACTGATGGGAAAGCGATTCTTACACAAGATACGATGACAGGAAGATCAGGAATGGAACCGGAGAATCAGAAATTGGCTCTCGACCCAGGCCTTGCTTTGTTTACCTGTCCTATCGTATCGAATAAGGTTTCCTAGCCTTTAAATCTCGGTGTCTGCTACCGAAAGAGAGAATCGGTCTAAGGGCAGCTTAAAACCAGCCCAACCTCTTCATGGTCACATCCCCTTTTCCGACGCTTTTATTGTTATAGACCACTCTTCCTCTGAGATAGACTGAATAAGGAAATACAAAGAATGGAAGAAAGGTCCAAAGCAATTGTTTGTCTTGCATTGCTGCAATCAAACCAAAATCAAGTATTAAAGGCTGTTGAAACTTGGTAGCCTAGCTAATTTCAGTCCCTGCCCATAATTCTGCACATAAGGCAGACCTTGAACCAAGGTTATACATAGATCCTTTGATCTCCACGGCAATCTCAGACTATACCACCGGCAGCAGCTCTAGAGGCACAGGGCGAAGAGTAAGCATCTAACTGAAGTTTTACAACTTGGAAAGATGGCCCAGCCAATGTTAATGATTCTTTTATCTGGGATAACTTGCTGGGAATTCACTAGAGCTCCTGAAGCCACTTGATCCTTATAGAGGTCGATCATTTGGCTAAAAAGATCCCTGCGTGCATTGTCTTCATTACCCAAATAGAAAGCATTCCTGTACCGGCAGTGAAGTTCGTGCTAAATGACCGAACTAAGGTATCCGCTTGCGAGTCTTATCAAAGAGTCTTAGGTTCATTATGCTCTTCTTCCTGAAAATGGGAAGTATTATGAAGTTTCAGTCCTGTGCTGTAGTTAATTCCCTTTGTCTTAAGTGATCTATTAGAGAGCTTCCCTGTGACCACCCGAAGGGTAAGAAAGAGATGCTCCGTGTAGCTAACCCCAAGTCTGGTAACCTTTGCAAAAATAGGTTTCTGACGTCACTGCCTTTCATGCCAAGCTTGACGCTCTTGCTCTTGCACAGGCGGTGGGTGGATCAATTTGTGTAAACGATCGCTTTCTATGTCTCCCAATCGATGCGGTACTGCCAATCGTAGACTGGTGACCGGGGAATGAGAGCTCCATACACCATGATTCATGGAGTCTTTCCTCTCGTTTTTAGGTTTTTTGTGTATATACCCAACTGTAGGTCACCTATGTGACCAATCCTCACCATTGGTTTCACAGCACTTAGTAAGCATACGTTTGAAGACCGAGTTGGTTGATTTGGTCTGTCCATTCGCTCTAGGAGGGGCTCGACTTCCTTTGAGCTATGAGAAATGTTTAGGGGAGCGCCTTCTTCTTTTTTTCTGGCCTTGGCTACAAAGAGAGCTATGGAGCCTAGCTGAAAGCTTGACAAGGCCTATTTAGTGTATTCGGCCACCCAACCACTCGCAGAAAGAATGGGGCATTCAAAACCAGACAGGGATTCCTTCTCCTAGGGTTGCTCTGAGGTAACCGCTCGTCTTGATGCTGGCAGTCAAGAAGGCAAAGAGTTAGGGCGTTAGCGGGTAGTATTTTGGAATGCTGATGTATTTGATTGATAAACCATTGAGTCGTAAATGACCTATTTAGTTCAGGATGAAATATTGATTGACTTTCCATTATACCCTTCTTCCAGCGAAGTGCTTTAACTCTCTGACATCTACCCTCTCTTCCAATCAAGTATCTAGAGAAGGTAGCGAGCCTTTTGAGTACATTTACAACAGATGAGAAAGTGTTTTAGGGGGTGGAGTGCAAATGTGAATGGAGAGATTAGGAGAACAAAGGCAGAATTGTTGACCAGAAAAGTTGGAGCTTTTGCAGGAAAGAGAGGGAATTGGAGCAAGAGGAGTGGGAGTGCGTTGATTACTGATTTCACTGGGGTTCCCCGACCGTCCAGAGAGAGTTGTCGCCAGGTCCTCGAAAAAAGAAACCGTGGGAGGAAGAACATTGTGCAACCCGTGCAGCCTGTGAAATCCAACTCACCTAACCTGTAGAAAAAACTGCTTACATGCCATCATACAACCAATCAAGAGGCGCAAGAGCAAAACCCAATATCCCCAACAGGAATTACACGTGCCAAAGATAAAGGAAAACAAATACTGAACCACACAGAAAATGAGGAGTACTCGGGTGCAAAAGCAGGTGGATAGATTTCTGGGTTTTATCACCACACCTACTAAACCTAAATCCAAACACAAAGGCCAAGCTAGTTCTATTCGCTAAGCCTTGAGAGAAGCCGACCTCTTGTCACCCTGCACCGCGTCCGACACCTTGACAAAACCACTTGATGATGAAACGGCTAACAAGATTGAACAATGCTGTGGACTTCAGCACTAACTAAAGAACTACCACTCCCTCCATTAACGAAAGCAAATATCAAATATTCCCACCAAGTAGATGGAATTTGATGATTCACACTTGTGCTCGACGAATCTGTCGATAACCCCTCGAACGGATCTTCTTCTATAACCGGGATCTTACGACTCTCGTGCTTAATAAGTTGGCACCTCGCATCCTGCCAAAACCGAATCCTCTTATTCTTAAAGTTGGGCTCCTTAAGAAGATATGATACTTCTACTTTTTACACCCTTTTTTTTCCTATTTTGAAACGCAAATTGATAAAGCCACCTGGCGAGTAGGAATAGTTTCGAGTTTCAGGTCTGTTTTCTTTTGAGAATCAAACCTCTAATGGGTTTTGGCTACCAGGAGAAGGGAATGGCCATGTTGATGGGGTCTATCTAAATAGAGAGGAACCTACTCGATCACTCCATTGTGATGACAATCACACCCATATTCTTTATTATTTGGAAATATAGATAACTGCCATCTCCCGGCATAAGAAGGAGTGACCCTAACGACAGCCCCTATAATAGTAGACGACACGTTTTAAATCAGACTGGACTGAACGAAGAAAGATCTTTCCACACAAGAGTGGAAGGGATCCTTTAGAAATAGTTCTTAGCTCCAATCTTCTCTGCTGTCTAGGATCGTTAGTGCTATAGTGGAGACACTTTTCTCAAATAAGAATGGTGGTCACATTCCCTTTCTGGTGGTAGTCATTGAGGATCTCAAAAACAGGGATCGCAAAAACGTTTCAATAATGACAACGCTGGGCGAAAAGGCTAAAGAAGAAAAACCTGTAGATTTGAATTCACTCTGCGATTTGGATGTCCAGAAGGTATAGCTGCATCTGACACTGAGTAGAAGTTACTAGCAGGATAGACAGGAAGCTCTGAAGGATGTACAATGCTTGGAGGGACAGAAGTTTCAAGAGAAATGGTCTCTTTTGATGGGCATTTGTAGATGATGGTTGATACTGCAAACAATGCCTTCTTGACAGCTCTAGCATCACCAGTTATCTATTAAGCATAAAGATACATTCAAGATAACAATTAGCAGAATATAAGAAACTAAGAATAGATATTGAATAAAGAAAAAAAAGAGAAGAGCCTCATAACCGTCCTAATAGAGATAATACCACGTTCGTCTTGTTCTTTACGCCGATCCAACTCGTGCTTTTTAGGATGGATTTCACACGGAATCAAGGGAGGTGCGGGATACGACCCATATCACATTCCTGTGCCATAGCTTGCAAAATCCAATAAATCTATCGAAGCTAGGGTGCCAGGCCTATCAGAATCAGAAGAACAATCCAAACTAATGTAACCGTAAAGAAATGGCGGCTCTAACATAGATTTGTCTCAATATGTCATGTTGTTGAAAAATCCTGTGGTAGCATGGGATGATCGACACTTTAGTTTTAGTTATTGATTTACGCATCACGCATTAACTAATATTTATGGGGCTGGAGACTTCGCTAAAGCATGCACATAAATAGATGAATGAGAGATTACAAGGCAAGGAGATACAGATCTGGGGGTTGACTCAGAACTTGTACATAGGTCAGCTCACTAATGCTTAATAACCAAGAAATAGTCAATCAAGAAATATGCACCCGCAAACAACATTATACTTAAATAGTGTATTAGGCGGCAAATGGCACAGAAGAGGAGGCCCACGATAACAGGTAGGGATCGGGGGTTATACGCTCTTTTCTATAAACAAAGTAGGCTTGTGATTGTCCGCATCCATCACTCAATCTCATTTAGAAAACTTATCTTCTTCTAAAGGATGGAATTGCTAGATTTTCAGTAATATCAATTGAGGAGTCCCACTTAAATTAGAAAAGAAGACCTCTATTGTGACAGAAGATTCCTCGCCCACAGCATCTCACTTATTGATTGTGACATAGCTCTCTATCTCCGCTCATAAGAAGATAGCGTTTCATTCACTCGCTCTAGAAACCATAGGAGCTACTATTCCCAAGTTTCTTAAGAATGGGCACTCACTGGATTCAGGCTTCCACCGTTCTAGCTTCTCTTCAAGCCGATGCGGAATGCAAAAGAATAACATTTGGCCTAAGGCCACCATGAGACTTTACATTTTATTGAGTTTGAAAATGCTGATTTCCGAGAGGGATGTTAGGGTCCGAGAACCGGGATCATTCTCATGGTCATCATCGGGTTCCTCTTATTCAATTCCATGTGTGGCCACAACACCCTCAAGTTGCATTTTTTCAAGATCTATTGTCGGCTCAGTCCAATCTATCTGTCTCACGACGTTCTAAACTATCACCAATTCCACGGTAGTTTCAACGATAGGAAGGAGTTTTAGGGTGGTGATGGCGGAAGAAAGAGTGACTTATCCAGAGAAGACAGAAGCGGTTGGTTATTGACCCAACTGTTTGTTTGACTGAACCAATGTGAACTGCATGCAGTCGGAAGAATGAGGAAGCGATACTTTTTTCAAGGCAGTCGGAAGAATAAGGCACGAGTGAGTTGAGCACAGCCATGTACGCATTCTTTCCTATCTTTATTCAAAGAATTGCATAGAGTAACATAGCATTGGTAATCTTGGTTCTCTCACCAGGTTAAGTCGGCAGGTCCCCCTAGACCCAAGACCCCACTGACTGATTGATGCGGAATGCAAAACAAGTATCATTTCGCCTAAGGCGAGCTGGAAAATTTCCACTTTCCGGAGCTTCAATCGACAATCCCTGGGAAACTCCGAGGATGATGAAAAAGAGAAACCCCCGCCCGCCAAGAGATCATAATAAGTCTCTAGTTTGATCAAAAAGCTTCGGATCGAACTTGCTTAGAGCTCGTCCACTTTAGTGAAGAGGCATCCATTGTCTTCGACATGAAAAGACAATGTCAATGAAATATGCTGGTAAACCTATTCGCTCTAGGAGCAGGACTAGTAGGTGTCATCTTCCTCCTGAAGAAGCCGTACATGGAGAATCTCGCCTAGAATGGGCTTGACCTATCCGTTGCAAGGACCTCGAACTGACTTTTGAATGAAAGTCGTAACAGATAGGTGGGAACCAGCCCGAGAGCTGCGTCGTCACAGTGCCCTATTAGAGCAGTCTGTTATTGGGCGGTTATCATACGTAGATAGAATTCCCGTGGTAAAGCATCCCGAGGTTGGCGCACTTCCCCTTCCAAAGAATATTTCTAGATAGCAATCCCGAGCCGCAGGAGTTGAAACACGCTTTTTAGGCTTGTTGAATCAATCTCTCCTAGGTCGATAACCAGTCGAATACGATCAATTGTATTCCTTTTGCCTTGCTGCTGCATCATATTCTGAATAAATGAGACACTAAAGGAAAAACTACCGGTAAATCTACGGTATATCATGTATCTGCGCCCACACCGTGACCCCGCCGAAAGTAACTGACGCCGCGGTTTGGAGATCCCGTCGAATTCCTCAAGCATCACCACTTTACGATATTATTGGTTCTTTTTCCTGCAGCTTTTCTAACGAGAAATGTCTTGTAATGGTGATGCAGTGCACGAAGACGCTGCTGGCACTTCCGAAGCGATAGCTTATAAACACGCATGCGGATGCCGTTGGCTTGTAAACCATACTCTGTAGCTTGAACAGCAGCTGTTCTACGATATTCCTGCGATAATAATCCGTAGTTCCACCGTGAATGCTTGCCGATCCAAGTAGCTGCTAACAAATCAGTGTAACACCTGGGTGAGGGTTACACAACTTACAAAGGAAAGGTGCCTATGCAAAGTAGGCCATTGAGTGGGTAGGAATTGGTGGCGCGTGAGTCGGGTGGCGTGTTGGAGTTGTGTGTCGAGCGCTGTTATAAGCTCTGCTGTAATCTGAGATCGGTATGAAAATGAAAGGAAACGTGAACAACTCTCTTGCTCTCTAGCTTTTCCTCCTCCTGTAGGTTAGGTTGTAACCACAAACAACTAAGCTGGATCTTATCACTGAAGTCGCAATCCCATCTTGTGGCTACTACTATCCCTTTTTCTTCCTTTTGCTCTTTGATCAGAGTCTCAGTGAAGAAAATAGACACGACTCGTCAGATTCGAACTGACTTAGGGTGGGCCAGGTACCCGCCTTTCTCCACCAAGAGGGAATCGCTTTATTTACGCAGTTCAGTTGGCGATCAAAGCCTTCCTCTTACATCTGCGGGCCGGCCAACCTCCTGCTCCGTTTCTATGAGCCTGAGTCCTCCTACATCTGCGAGTAAGGGGCAACCTTTTTGATTTCGTTTTCCGCGATCAGAACCAACTACATGGGCACGATCATACTTCACCATCATCCCCGATTATAAAGGATGGCGGGAGATCTCCATTGCGAACTTTTTGTTCAGCTACAACCCAGTGGACCGCTCGCCAATAGTAGCGCGAACAGTTTCCGTCTCGTAAAAGACCTTCAAGCACGACCCAAAGCTTATCTAGGTCGTGGAGGTCGTCGTCCTTATGTTGTAGGGTCGACGCCGCCAGATCATCGCAGCTTTCTTGTTCCAAGTGGTGACTAATGACGGAGGTAGCGTCGATCGATTTTAATAGAGTCGCAATAGAACGGTGATAATGAAGAACTAGAGCTAGGTGTTCTTCTTCTCCGATTGTCAGCGGTTCCCCTTGGGGTATATTTAAAGGAGCCGGGCCTCCCCGCGGCAGATACGGGGCTACGGCGCGGGACAGGTCGTCATCTCCGAAAAACATCATATTTTTATAGGCTTGAGCACTAGCTCCGTGATATGAGGAAGCGAAGACGAGTGCTGTCGCCTCAAATAAAGCAGAGGTCAAGCTGCATATCAGAAATAAGAATCTGATGACAAGCAGGGCTAAATAGAGGTAAAATAGAATCTTAATTATTTTCCTTGGGAAATAAAGATAGAAATAGATATAGATCGAGGCCCAACACAAAGTTCGGATTCGATTGACATCTTGATACAATGATTTACCAAAATAATAAATTGAGTCAATGGTGACAGAGCCGAGGAATATGCTTCCTTGTCCGTGTGGAACATGTGTGAGCATTATGTTTTTCCAACAAGTGATCCGACTGGAAGAAGTGTTATATGAGGACTTCGAGATCAAATAGAGAATCTGTCTCTCCATTCCTCGTGAGCTACTTATTTCTCCGAAATCAGAGATCAGAGTCATTTTCTTCCTTTTTCCAAAATAGTCGACGGTCTTACACCATTGGGATACTTCGGAGAAACTGGAGTACATATATGAGAGACCGGTGCCAAAACCTTTTCTCGAGATATCTTCCAAATTCTTAGGGTCCTTGCTCTGGATCTTGTCCCCCCGGTGCGAAAGCAGTTGGTTCCGTAGTTTGAGAATTCTGCTAATTCCAAGTATTCCATTATTATTATTAAATAAGAGAATATAGAAAGTAAAGAGGAGAACGCATAACCAGAAGAATTGTGAGAAATAAGTCAATTTATCAAGTTGAGGCATTTCGATTTGGATTTTCAATAAGTCACCCTAAAGACAGAAAAAGATTAGGCAGACTAACAAGAAACTGGCTTGATGGTAGATTCGCTGAACCACCCACACAATCTCGATTTGACAATTTCAGAAATGGAAGAATTGACTGTTTGATACAATGAGACCGTTCATCTTACTACAGCAGAGAGGACACGACCTTTCGCACAATTGAAATGGTACTACTGTGTCCCTAAGGGCCCCTCTGCCTTTTCAGAGAGAACTGAATCAGAACATCTTTCTCTATGATAATTGGAGAGTCAAAAGGGAACCGAAAACATTGATTTTTTGTGAGAGCAATGATGAATCGAGCCGCATCACATCAACTATAGAACTTAACATATGCGTTTTCTTGTTGCGTTGCATTCCATTGTTTCAACCCTTCCCGGTAAAATGCAAGTATCCGCTGATACCGGATCGGATCACGAAGAAACGGGAACAGCTTTCGCACTAGCAGAATGGGTACCACCGTCAAAACGGATTGAGAGGCCAGTTTAGTGAAACGAGAAGGCATGTTTGGCTGCCTTCGAAGGTAAGGTAAGGTGATCTATCATGAGTGGGTCTAACGGGCTTTGTAGGGAGCACACAACTTCTCTTCTTCCCTCTCTAGAAAAGCCCCAACTCTTGGTTTTCGCTCGCAACACAACAGTTCGTTCGATCTATTAACTTAGTTAACATCACTTTTTATGTTATGTACGAGTGAATTCGTGCCTATTTTCGAAGAGAAGGTACTGGGTAGCGATTACCAGTTTCTGTTGTAGACAAATAAATCCATGACCAGTCGAAACTTCCATAAGAAAGACCTGCAAACCCTCGTGTTGATTGTACCAATCCCATCTCTCTGAGTCTGCGAATCTACTCTATTGTCCTTTCATCGGGCTTCGCTCGACTTGTTCTTTCGTCCGTTCTCGAGCTCCGGAATGAACAATTAGGTGCCTGTGGTATGATCTATCGTCAACCTATTGAAAAGCGGGTTTTAGCCTCGATTACATAGCCATAGAATCAAACAGTGGTTGCGATGAACCAAGCAATGCTGTCTAAGGACCCTGCTCTCAATAACTGCAAGCTGTCGATTACTTGCCCCGCTCCGATTTGAATCTATGATCTTCACTTTCTTGGACAGATAGGCGTGCTTCCTGATGAAATGAATGGATATCTGATGCTGCATTCCCAGCTCTCGAATCAAGCTCTTCGGCGATCATTGAAAACAGCAATTAGTCTTTAGGCACTTCCTTACTTGTGAATTCGTACCTGTAATCTTCACTTCCTAGGGTAGATAGACATACTTCCTGCTAAGATGGATGGCTTTCTTTGTTGCACCTCCACTTGAAAGACGGCTGTCAACTTCAACTCTTTGAGGGATTTGCTTTCTCCTGACCCTCAATCCAAAAGGTTTGGCGTTGCAGTTCATACTTTCGATAGCTTTGATCCTCTCTTGCACGATACTTTCCAGAAAAGAAAACCCAAGTTTATGATGCCTCACATGGTCTGGTATCCCCCAACTCTACTCAAGGTGGTTAAGAAGCAAGGCATTCAAGTCCAAGAAATTGAGAGCGCGGTGACTACCTGACGAACCCGAAGTTGACTAAAAAGAAGGGGCAATTGTCAATGTCTCACCTCAGGAGCAGAAAGCATACTATGGTGGAAGATCCCATTGAGTTCATTATTGAAGATCTGACCGTCGCTACGAGACTTCAGTTCTAAAATGGACGAGGCTCTACCTAATTGCTAGAAAGTAAGAAAGTATGGGGTCCAAATTGGATAAAGAAGCACTACGCTTTGCAAGGGCGCCAACCACTAGGTTGTAACGACCAGAACAAGATTCAGTTTGTGTTAAGTCCATGGGGCATGGGTATCCTCCTGACTAAAACGATTCAAATCCGTAAGTTCCGCCCTAAGGCTTTTTGATTTAGAATTAGGAAGACTCTGTCGATGACCGGTAGTTAGACCCATAACTTTGCTTTAGTACCCTTCTTTTTAAGACATGCTGTGACACAAGGGCGGGCTTAGGTGTCTCTGAGGACAAGATATGCGACAGCTTCAAAATGATGTATTGAAGGAAAAAGCCACAAAGTGGGAACAGCCATCTCAAAAGAAGTAAGTTCTTGATCATTTCCATGGGAATGTGATTTTTGCGGTTACGAACTCAGTAGCCACGAACTTTTACTACTATTATACGCGTTTTCTGAAGAGCAACATGAGACTTTCTTATTTCACCCATAAAAAAGGGATCTTGGAAAGAAAAAGTTCTTCCCACCTAGTGCTACTTTCTTACTTGCCCCTTTGCCCAATAACTGAGATCTTGCAAATAGTTACTTAATAGCAAGCACTGATCTAACTTCTGCTTTCGAGTAACCAGACGAACGCGAACTACCTTCGTACATTCTGTCCAACTGGCAGGCACACCCCCATATTAATAAGTGATATAGATAGGAATGTGATTGAATAAGAACTCTTCTTAGTATCGCATGCGGAACCCGAAACCAATTCCCACTTCCAACTTGAATGCACAGGGACGGGACACGGGGCTAGCACTATTTTATGCGGCACTAAGCTCCCAATTTCACTTCTTGGATCTTGGCGCCAAAAAGCCATACATAGCTATCACTTCTCGTGCCAAAGCGCTCCCCGGAGGGAGACCCATCCACTAATTAATACCTTCTTCGGAGGTCGAAGATGCCATCCCGCTCCCGAAGAAAGGAGACAATCTATGTAACCTTAGCCCACCTTTTCGAGTACAGTAGACTCTATCGTACCATGAAGTGAAGAAAACTAACATATAACAGCTGAGGGTCAGGCGGAAGAAAAAAGGGATAAATGGTTTTTGAGTTGGGCATGATGAAAGCGGGTACAATGGCATTACTTAGAAGCTATTATGTCCTGTCTTGGCTTTAGCAATAAGCTTGTGCGACTGATGACTCCCTCCATCCCTGGCATCGCCAAGACTAATGGATAAGGTTTTGTCGCATCTTAATCGAACCGCATGCGGAGCTCAGCTCCTAAGAAAATAATAAGAAATATCTAGTTTTGTTTCATAAGTGGCGAGCCAAGGAATAAGAATACCGCCCCCGGATCTGTATTTCAAAAGCGGATTCAGCGCTGCAAGAAATAGAATTATGCATAGATTGACTTGTAAAGAAAGACGAACCGAACAAAAGAAAAAGAAAAACTCTCTTATTTCTATGCTCGATTCAATCTCTACTCATCTGCTTTTAGTTCTACTTTCTGTATACGAAGTCCGAGCTTTTCGAGCTGCTCAGTAGACTATCTCGCTATGTCATTTCTTGGTTTTTAGTGCATTCACTCAATTCTCTGTGAAGTCCATGGACATGTTGTGGTTCATTGCAGAGAACAGCCATCACATGGATCAAGCTATAAGGAATCACCCGCGAGCGAGGGCAAGTCTCAATTACGGTAGGAATGGAATACACCAATCATAACTCTGGTCTGGTCCCTAGTTCCCTAAGTAGTTAGTGAAACTTCCAGCTGGACTGACTGGATTTAGAGCTTAATGCTCCTATCTTTGAACTAGAATCTTATATATATTTCATGAAGAGATTTAATTGATACAAGAATGCCTACTTTGGACCAATAGGATCTACTCCTACTTGAATGCCAATCCAATCTCTTTCCCAATAAGAATTCCTAATCCCTAAATCCAAGCAAGGCATGATTGTTAGTCAGGATAACCAGCTTACGTACCGCATTAAGAAGTACCGACTATGCTTTTTCCGCTTCTTGGTCAATAGGACCTACTTCTCTGGTAAAGTAACCTTCAAGACGGGTTTGGAAACTTAGGCATACAGCATCAAAAAGTTCAGAAACCTCTGTCTTTTGGTCCTATTTTATTCGAGCATCATAATGGATTGGTGGTTCGTTTGGTTGACTACCTTTATATGAGTTGTACACAGGGTCCGGTCTAGATGTGACAAATTGAACTCAATGTTCTGATGGCGATCGAGGGTCAAAGTCTTGCTTTGGAGACCGTGTCAATGTCCTTTCCTGTTTGTTATTTCGTACCTAGTAGTAAGGATCCGCCCAGGAAGAGAGAGAGTCGCGTACCTGCCCGTGAGGGGTCTTTTTAGGTCAATGCACCAGAACCGATAAGAGGAGGAATCGAATCTCTTGGGCTGGTACGTGAGTAAGCTCCATCTGCTTCTTCTTTTCCACATGGCTCTCTGATCAAGAAATGGCGAAGCCAATTCGATTGGTTGAAAACAGTAGCGCGTAAAGCCAGCCTTTGGTGCCTCATTTCTATATGTCCAAACTCAAACGAATACGGGTTTGGTGCCAGGTTAAGAGTGGAACTACGTGGCTCAAACGACAACCTTTTTCGGTTGAGAAGACTCCCTGGATAGAATAGATTTACGTATTACCTATGCCACGTAAAGATAACAAACAGGGAGGGACTCATCCTTTAGTGCTCGGCGTGCCCCATCCAGAACTAGAAATGACGAATGCGAGAACGGATCCGTCGAACCAACTACAGTATCTATGGACCCAGGCTCGCCGTTCGGTGTCAATTCGGTGTCAACTATCTCATTTGACACTCCCAAAACAAGGGGATTGTATCGAGCAAGAGTTGGGGTTGGTGCCCCCGTCTATCTATGCTATGATTATTGTGAATCCATTCCAATCGAAGGGGAAAGCTCATTCTTTCCCGTGTGCACCATCAATTCTCTTCTTCTCCGCCCGCCCGTGCCCTTATCTATTGTCCTTCTGCCGAAGGTTAGGTATCCGCCTGCTGCATCTATTTCTTACTTCTGTGACCCCTGTTTGCTCGACCAATGGCAATAGGTATGGAAGCCTGGCCAAAACATTCTTTCTAAATGAATGGACTGGTTTCAGCAACCGCTGACAAACATAATTACCGATAGCGAATATTCTTCGCTTGTCCCCCCCTACACCGATTGCCCTAGGCGACCCTCCCTATCAAAGTGGGCGTACGGCCCATCAGTTGTCGGCAGATGAGGCGCAAACGATTGCTCGCCGAGTCTTTGACGCTGCGCGTGGGACTGTCGCCTCCAGGAAGTCCCGGGAAATATCTCCCTTACTATTGGCTTAAGCTCCCACCATTCAGAGAATAATAAAGAGATGTCATTCACCGGGGATTGACTATACTATAAACGAAGCGAAATCTCTAGTCTTTGGCAGATCCAAGTTGAGATATGGTTGGTGGAGAAGCCAGGAGTCTAAGTTCATAGGTAAATCCAGTTGTCCTAAGCCCAGCTTTCCAATCAATTAAAGAAGAGGCAGGTTTTCTCCGATCCTGTTATTAACACATCTCTTGCTCCGGCCTCTGTCCTGAGACAGAAAATAGCATAGCATACGATAGAGTTGTACCTTCAATTCTTTGCTTTAGTGCGAGGAGTCATCTGATTATTGGGAATAGATTCGCTGAGAGATGCAGCAGTCACTCGCTACTGGCATAATACATCAACCAGAGAAGATAGAATCCAGCCACCCTTGGTACCGTTCTTCCCTCTTGGAAACCTCTTTCATTTCTCTTCCTAAACTTGGGGCAAGCTCTCAAAATGCGTAGTAAAGGTGAAGATCCATCTCTTCTATAGGTTAGGTTCCAGCTGAGAATTCTCTACAATGAGAGAATAGCTTCGGGGTGGGATCAGATGTCGCTAGTTCACAAGTCCAGGAATGCGGTTGAGCAACCAAACCAATAGTACTACCTGCCTCTCATGAAACTATTTCATTTTTTTTCTTGGGAATCACTAGCATCAGCTCGAGCTGGTAAGAAATGTAAAGTTGACTCGCAATAACCACCTGGGCCCGGCTCAACATTTGAAGAATGGAATCTGTCCCTTAAACCTCCAAGAAATCGAATAAATCTAACTATAGTGGTTGGTGATTCCTGGTCGAGTAATAGTATCTCGGAAAATGGAGTTTCAACTGTTTGTATGGTCTCGTGGTAGATTACCTTCTCCAGGCGGGCCGAAATGAATTAGATATCTTTCCACGGCTGTAACTACTAGTCATTCTACCCCTTAGAACACCTAGTAAAACTACTAGTGCTGGTCGATACACCTACTCGTTTCGGTTCGGGAAAAGGAGGAAGTCGGGTCGGGCATGTCCAAAGAAGAATGTACCTGGGTCGGTAGCGAGGAAGTAAACTAGTGCTTTCCAACTGAGCTGGATACATCATAGTCCTGGATACATACATATAGCAGGGGTTGCTCGCCTTGTTGAAACTAGTCCCCTTGCTGGCTCGGAAGCACCAGACCTATTCGAATCACTCAATTCCCATCAGCCAAGTATTTGCGTATAGAAAGAATGAGTCGCACGTGGAGACAAAGAAGCGAAAGAAGAAATTCCCAGTTTGCAAAACAGAGTAGGACCCTTTTAGGGAATCAGTCGTGGGCCGCGTCCCTGCATAGCTGGAGGCTCCGATTCCCGGTCATCCTTCCTCCGGAGCAAGAAAGGAAACTGTGGACGACAATGGGTTTTGAATTCTAATAGAACGAGGAACCTATCGAACAAATAGAGGAAAGGGCAGAAAGGGGCAAAAGTAAATTCGTATGACATTGGCATATGGCACGGAAAGGAAATCCAATTTCGGTTCAATGGCTCTTCTCTACTAACCACAAGGATATTGGTCAAGATCGACTGATAGCGAGAGATAGAATGAGACAAAGCCTAAAACTTAGCCGAGCATTTAGTAGTAGTTCGGCTGGGGAAGATTTTATGTTTCAATGTCTGTTTAAATCTCTAGCGAAAGCTCAAAAAGATAGAGAAATATGGATAAGTAGCGAAATGCTCAAATATATGGGTTTACTACCCGCAGATTTGAGTTTCCATTATGTGATTCATTTCGTGAATGAAGATAATGATTGCATTGGATTAGGCTCCGGTGAATCAAGTGGCAGCAGTTCCCTGCCTACAACCTGGTGGGAGGTTTGGTTTTTTTTTCACAGACAAAATGTCCGAAGGCTCCACCATTGGTTGATTCTGCATGTCCAAATCCAATGCAAATCCTATTGAACAGCATCAATTTCCTCCTGCGTCCGAAGATCTATTGTGATATATTTGCAGAAGGATTTGCAAATCGAGTCCGAATTATCATGAAATTTACGGAAGGTGCCGGATGTCAATTTTGGTGGGCGATGCGGCCTCTAAAGGATGACACTCGAGAAACGACTTTTCATGTGATTTCGAACTATCCACTTTTTTTTTCAGCGCGGGTGTCTGCTAGATGCAGATTTCACGTTCTCACAATTTGATCATAGTGAGATCCTTTCCAGTCTAAATCTTATTCTGATTCAAGATCCTCTATTAACAAAAGCACTGAACATGGAGTCATTCGTGACAGATCAACCATGGACTGACTCAATGTTGGACATTGCCCAATTTTCCATTTGTTTAGCTAATATTCTGATGACCGGGGCCGCCAAGCCTCAAGGACTTATCAATTTTTCCTAGGGGGGAATCCAATCAATTTCTTTTATGAAATCAATGTTAATGTAGTTACAGATGTGAAAAAGGTAAATATCTCTCTGTCTGTGTAGGTTCGGTTTGTTCTTATCGATCCATTTCATCGAGTGTGGGTGTCCTTCCGTTCATGTTTACGTTCTCAAAATCAGGCTTTCATTGGAAAAACCAACGCCGACCCCTATCTCAGTCTCCTTTTCTTTTCGGGAGCAGAGCTGAAAAAGATGGACAGTAACGATCGCGTAATATCAATTTATCGGCCTCGTCATCGAAAGCGGCTTCCAATTGCTCGGAAATTCTCAGCTATATGGGGGACTTTGATGGTGAGCAAAAAGAATTGATCAAGAAATTGGTAAACTTTCGCATGATCGATGGTAAAAGAACGAGAGTTCGTGCTATTGTTTATAAAACTTTTCACCGCCTAGCTCGAACTGAACGCGATGTAATAAAACTTATGGTTGACGCCGTAGATAATATAAAGCCAATATGCGAAGTGGTCAAAGTAGGAGTCGCAGGTACTATTTATGATGTTCCTGGGATTGTAGCCAGGGATCGTCAACAAACCTTAGCTATTCGTTGGATCCTTGGAGCTGCTTTCAAACGACGTATAAGCTACAGGATAAGCTTAGAGAAATGTTCATTTGCTGAGATACTGGATGCTTACCGAAAGAGGGGAATTTCACGTAAGAGAAGGGAGAATCTTCATGGACTGGCTTCCACCAATCGGAGTTTCGCGCATTTCAGATGGTGGTAAAGTGATACCACATAAGGAGCTCTTCCTCATTCAGTCATACTCAACAAAAGTAAGAAATGTTTGACCCTGATCCTTTTTTCATCTTCATATAGAAAGAAAATCGGCCTTCCTCATACTCCCCCCTTCATTCATAGAGTTGGAGGAATCCACAAGAGGCTTTCCCGTTCATAATGGCATAAAAGAACCATTCTTTTTATGAAAACTCTTGTTCCAACCTCACCTCAGGTCGAATGAATACGAAAGGGGGATCAATCAAATCAATAAGCCATGAATGAAGAAGTAGTGGGCCTTTCGCCTTATTTCGTTTGACTCGTGGAGCTGAGAAATCTACTTCAAAGAGAGGGAAAGAGTGCTAGTCCGAAAGAACAAGCAAGGGATGAGCGCACGGGAGCGAAATCCGTTGCGCCCACGCGCATACGTTTTCTTGCTGGGTAATTTCGAATCAAGTTTTTGTGTTGTTGATTCCTATTCCTAGGTGTTGTGCTTTTTCCCCTATGCCGCCTATTGGTACTAGTGGAGTAGGATTGGCCTGTAATACAGAACCTATAGGTGGTGTAACCTTTCGCTCAATACTACTCAAATCTACAATTGAAGCATCTGAGGCTGCATCAATCGAGGATACACGACATAAGGAATTGTTAGATCTCCAAACTGAACTTCGCCTTCACCAAGCGTGGGTTTTCACTGGTCCTAACTAACGGTTGGCAAGCGATCCCCTATTCTGCATCCCGAAGATCAGACGGCCCAGAGCCGGAGCGATCATTCCAGCAAGTTACTCAGCTTGAGTTTTTCAGTCAATCAATAGATTGTGCAGTTTCTTAGTCTTTTGGTCCACGTCTTCATGACTTATAGAAAGGGTTTCTTTCTTTTACAAGATCATGGAAGCTTCAGAAACCATCCGAGATCTTCTGGAAACAAGAAATGTTGCATCAAAGGGTTCAGTGGTCATATCATAGTGAAATCGAGTTTCTTGATTTAGTCGATATAAAATTCCCAACTTAGAAATTAGACTTGACTAAGATTCTACTTCTTCCTCAAATACTGGGAATGTGGATTCAAGTATGATATCACTATGCCACAGATCTCAAGAAAACGAATTGAACAAGTTTTATGGCTGGAAGAAGATAGGAAATATTCAAACATGTATTGCATTTCATCGATCTCACCCTTTGTTCAGTGCCGCATAAGTACTGACTTCTTGAACAGATACCGGTACCGGTCATGAAGGCTTGGCCCTTCTCAAGTCAAGTGCAGAAGCGAAATCCGTTGAGCAAGAAGCCAGTGATCCCACAACATCAAAGTGATACATATGACATATTGGAAATTAGGCTTAGTTTGTAGCTGTGAATATAGTAATGCACTTATTTATTGAGAAATATGTTCTTTCAAGTAGAGCATACTCGGTAGAAAGGAGGTGGCGGAGCTGGGAAGAGGATTAGACTTTATCGATTACTTGGACTTAGAGACCAATTATAGAAAGAAGACAGTAGCTGAGTGAGTTTTATGGATCTAGTTTATGAGCAGCTTAACTAGAAAAGCAAGCAGAAGGAATAGAAGAATGAAATGCAGAAATAGGGGAAGGGCGGGTAGCATTTGAAAATGCCAGTTTGAGTGAGACAGTTTCTGTCTGGCCCCCCACTTTGAGGCTGTTATTCTGCCTTTGTCTTGCTCTAAGCTACCTGACTTCCTTCCTTTGTTCTTCCATTCTACTTTGTCGGATTCTGATCATCAGTTCTTATCGATCCCATTTTAAGGACAAATCCTGATGTAAATATACGTGTTGATCAAGGCCAAGGACAATGAAGCAGCCATGAAAAGATTGAAGAACGAGGTATGATGATTACTTCAGACTACTTTCTGTTCTTCATGCAAATGACCATATTTTCCGTCTGCAATACAGGTAGAAGATACTGAGTTGTTCAGATGTTTACAGGAAATCCATGGGAAAAACTACCACAGCTTTGTATTAAGCAAGCAGGTTCCAGTTGTTGGTAATTTCAGGGAAGCCAACATTGGCATTGCTCCTGAGTTAGCCAAAGAGATCGCGGAAGAAGTGGATGTTATCGTAAACTCTGCAGCAAATACCACTTTTGATGAGAGGTTCGTGAAGCTATACTAGTCTTGCACCGATTGCTTCCATTACTAAATGTGTAAGTTCACATTCCATAGCAATAAAAGTATTGCAACTTGCAGGTATGATGTAGCACTAGACATCAACACCGTGGGGCCATTCCGGATAATGAGTTTCGCGCAGCGGTTTCGAAGACTGAAGCTCTTCTTGCAAGTATCAACAGGTCAGAATGCCAAATAAGAGTTTCTTGTGGTCGAAATCAAATGGTAACCTGTTTCTATTAATCTCAAAAGCTTACAAACAAGCTTTAGCAGTATGTTTGCATGTCATGTTTTTGGCCAAACAGCATATGTGAATGGGCAGAGGCAAGGTTTGATACTAGAGAAGCCATTTTGCTTAGGGGATACCATAACAAAGGGGATAGGTTCCTCAGATTTTTCGGCACATCAGAATACCGTGTTGGATATCGAGGCTGAGATCAAGTTGGCTTTTGACTCCTTCTTCTGCTTCTGCTTCTGTTACTCAAGAAATGAAAGAGTTAGGTAGTCGAGGTATTCTAGTATTTCCCTGTTACTTTCTCATGTCTGTAGATACGAATACACACATGAAGTATTTGATTTGTGCAATTTATTCATAGGGCCAAACTCTATGGTTGGCAAGACACTTATGTGTTCACAAAGGCCATGGGCGAGATGGTCATCAACTGCATGCGAGGAGAGATACCGGTGGTAACAATCAGGCCAAGTGTCATAGAGAGCACATGGAGGGATCCCTTCCCAGGTTGGATGGAAGGAAACAGGTAAATGCTAAACCAAAATCTGAGGTTGCGGATGTCACATATATATGTGATGCATCCTCGTCTGCTTACCAGATAATGAGCTATTTCCAGGATCTAGCAGTGCGTACTAACTTTTGACGGGTTGATGGTGAGGATCAAGTATATGACCTATATTCCTCACTATTAGAGGACTTCAAAGAGGAGATTCCATCATAATCTCTGGAAGCAAGTGTCAAGGAAGCCGTTAGCCGTCACCTTAACTGAAAGTTGGTGAAGAAGGTGTATATGCCTCTTGTCTATGGTAAGACACAGCATAGTGCAGCAGCGGGTAGTTAGTAGAGATGAGGATAAGACTTAATGACTTACTGGTTGGGTTGGGAAGCCGCTCCCACGTGATCTAAGCACTAGTCACTATGTCAGTCCACAGGAAGAAGCTTAGAGTCGTAACGGGGTCAGACGGGCTCTTTTTATCGATCCTTTTTTCTTTGTTTGCGTGGTACAGCTAATGAAGTTATTCAGTCGTAAAGTACCCGAGGGCCGAAAGGGATTCAAAGCCCTGTTTACTGAGACAGCCATGGAGATACGACCACTCAATCCGGTCATAGGCCTTCACCTTGTCGATCAGGCCCTTGCCAGTCCTGTTGTTGGAGGGCTTTATGGTATTCCAGTGACCTTGAGAAGGCTTAAGCAACTCTTTTATTGGAAGGGCATGAAGACTCAGGTGCGTAAATTCGTGCAGGAATGTGATATTTGTCAGCGCGCTAAGCCTGATCGCGCCAAAAGAGAAATCAAGATTGATCTCATTTGGGCTACGGAAATCGTCGTTTCACTCCTCCCCTCTGACTTAACAGCCAAGCCCATTAGGGAAGCCAAGTTCATCTCTCACCAACATTGCATTTTCTTCAGAAGAAAAGCGCGCACGAGGTAGTTCCGGTTTCGCCGGGTCAGAGCAATAATGAAACGCAAAAGAGCTAGAGCCTAACCTGACTGCCGAAAGGAGGGAAAGATAAGCAAGAAAAAGGGCTCAAAGAGCATAGCAGCTTGTGAAACGGCTAGTGGCTGTTTAGCCATGAAGTAATCAGATTCTAGGGATATGATTTCAGAAAAGTGGAACAAGCTCAAATAGCTTATTATGACCCGTGGTTAGTACGACTTATCCTGTTTGATCTTCTCGTACGGCTTAGAAAAACTGTGCCGATGTCCTTTCTACGGAGCCTAGGTATCCACCGTATCAGAGACGCTTTTTGACTCGACCCAAACCAACTGAGTCAGATAACTCCATTTTTACATGCGCATATGACCATCAATGCTCTTCTTTGCCCGCTGACAACCTTGAACAGTGAGGGACAGATGCAGATAACTATGCTCGTTCCATTCTAGAAAATACTTATAATACTACGTTCCCCCAACGATGTGGTTCTCGTGCCGTGGATAGTTAGTATCGGCCTGGCATCCTCATTTTCATCTACATACACAATTCTACTTGATTTGACTGACTTGCTTGTGAGACCAAAGAGGGGGAAAAGATGGATACGATACCTACTACTACCAGGCAAACCCTTCTTTATCTTTAAAGGCACTTAGGAGTAATGTCTGCTAAAGTGATCCACCTCGGACTGCGCTATTCTTCGAATGAACGGGTTTAGCTTGGGACGACTAATGATTCTATTTAATCTCTTTGTTCCTTTTTCGTTGTTAATAAGGGGATAGTGCATTGTGACCGGGGGAAGCAATCACTAGACCCGATAAGAATAACCCGCGAATCAGGGAGAATTAGTCTTTTTGTTCCTTGTTCGTAGTTAATAAGGAGATGGTGCAGTGCCTTTACGAAGGTGCTGTACTATCGACGATCTGAGGACGCGAAAAAAAGGAAAGAATCTCTGAGCGAGAGTGCCAAGATGGGAACCTATTCTTCGATCGACTACCGTGCTTATTATCTTTTTCCAATACTGCGAGCCAAAGGCACGCTGCTATTTAGTCACAGTCACATGCTCACCTTTGACTCTCAAAATCAAACCAGTAGCTTGGGCTAGCGAGTATAGTTCCCTGGCGCCGGGCCCTCAAAAAAGTCCATCGTGGCCATATCCCATGGTTTCTCTTTCTTAATGCTGACCCCAATGTTGATCGACCGTGCTTATTATGATATTTTATTCAATTCATACCACTCAAAGCCCAGGCCATTGGCTGCGCCGTTTTCTGCAACTCGTAGTCACAAAACCTTATTAATCTAAGTGATTTCTTGTCAACGGATCGCTATCGCTTACAAGAACGGATGCAGAAATGGGACACCTGAAGGTGAAACAAGAGACCCATACCCATGGTCATCTGATTGATCTACTCGGCTTCGGTACTGAAATGAAAAGGCCAAAGGCCAAACAAAAGACGTTTCGTCTGCTCCAGACGAGGTAAGAGCAAATGATCTTTTTCGTGATTTCCATCGTAAGAAGATCGACTTGTAGAAGTCTAAAAATGGGGAGCAAAGGAAGAGGCAGGCTGAGCTGACTCTTGTTCAATATCATTCTCATGATGTGTGGTGCAAAGAGAAGATTCTTGTGGAAATCCCTTCTTTCTAGCTTGATCAATTTATGTAAGAATGAAGCTAGTGACATTAAACTTCTGGCTCTTCATTATGAAGTCAACTACATGCCAAGACCCTTTATTCCAAGTAGATTGCATCTGCATTTCCTTGGGGAAGAAAGTTCCGTCAGACGGTAGCTTAGCCATTCATCAGATACATGTCGGAGATCCTTCTCTTGCGTAATAGTAATATCGATTGTTCCTCTACGAGAGCCAAGTGAACAATGAAATTACACAGCGAGTGATTACTAAGAAACAGCTAGCAGTATCGATATGACCGCAATAAGATAGTGAGTGAAGACAGTGCAGGTGTCGCAAGAGAATATCCACATGTGTACTTTACTGTAACCACGGGCTTTGTGGCATTCTATCTTTATCGAAGAGAGCTTATTTCTCACTGTTTCTACCATTCGAGGGGGAAGCCATTACGAGGATGCGAGCTTGCCAACAGAAGATTTTCCGATTGGAAGTCCCGGCAATGGCGCAAGCAGGCCAAGAACTGGAAGCAAAGCGGGTTATTGACCACACAGCTATAGTCAAATCAGAGAAGAATCCACGGCACAAGCCTAGTGTGAATAAGAAAGTGGATGTAAAAAGAAGAGTGGGATAAAAGTAAAGTAGGGAAATGACTTGCCTAAGGCATTGAGAAAACCAAATCCTCCACCAGCTCCCCTTAAAGACAGGCAGATGTGAGCAGTAATAGCGAGCTATGAAAAAGTGAATCCACCAGTTGCAGCTTTAGACTGACTAAATGCTCTTTACTTCCCTTTCGTTTAGTTTCGATCCATCCGTGCTTAGAGGAGAGAGGAAAGCAAGAATCAGAACCCATTTGAATCTCCCTTTCATTTGGTAAATATAAGGCTAATGTGGTGGGACTGGGAGGCAGCCAACCCTGCGTAGTGCTAGACTAGAACACGGTCAGCCGCATGAAAGCGTAGCTACATTTTTTTTTAGCAAAGCCATGAGATCCTAGTCTTATGACTACTCCAGTCATCTCAAATTAAGTACTATGCACATACTATTCTCTAATAGGGAGGATGTACCAGTATTCCATATCGCTATCTTCGGATAGTTGTGCTGCTATCACTCGTTCCACCCGACTCTTTAGTTATATAGAACCTTCCCCTGATTGATCGAATGGCTTCCTCTCTAGGGTTTTTAGAAGATGCCAGTAGTTCTGGTTGAAGACAGTGGACTTTGGCGCCTACGCTTTTAGAAGTACCGAGGAAACCAACCTAACATATTGATTATTTCAAATAACAGAATTCTCGCGAGGAGCAAGGATCTCTGATCCAGAATGGGATGCGAAATCCTTGGATAATTGATAAGCTCGGAAGAATGGAAGTAATGTGCCTGCCATTCTGTTGCCAGGTGGTCACGATCCAAAGCTTTTGGGGCTTCCGTGCAAAGAAGAAATGTATTGATACTTGAAGGGAATGCAGGTGAAAATCGAGTATCTTTGGGAAATGGGACCGACCTGGCGCCTCAAGTTAGAAAGAGAATTCTCAGCTGGAACCCATGGAAAAGGGGAAGGGGCTTGGGCTTTACCTGGTGTGGCTCGTGGCCATAATAGCTCACTCGATAGGGTCTGCCGGACAATTCTTTTTATTCGGCGCTGGGCATATTCATTAGCCGAGTTTCTTTCTAAGATACTAGTTGGTTCACCCCAGGTCGAGCAGTTAATTAGTCACAAGCAGGCGTTTTCCTTCAATTGGTCACCCTGGCTGGGGGTGGGGTATAGCAAACTCTAGCAACCGGAAAGGATACCTATGTTTACAATGGAATCGTTCTCATTGAAAAGGGGCACCAGAAGTTCAAACATCAGACCCATATGGCCTCGGGGTAGGAGAAAAGGAATCGATCACTGTTGGCACTCTAGAATTGCGTATATTGGGATGCGCCTGCGAACTATTGATACTTGAATTTCGTATAGAAGAATCCAACTCGAATGAAGATACCAACCAAGACTTCCCATTTTTTGGCGAGATGATCGGATTTCGTTCCCCATTTTCGATAAGGTATTAGTTTAGGTCTCTGCTGAGCCACTGAGCTAGAAGTGGCTATAGTTATGGGTCTCGTCTCAATCTTGAATCTTCTCCCCGAAAACTCTCTATTTAGGATCAATGCCATGTCCGAGTCAGTGTGGTTCCCCCGGCGCTGCTGTACTGACCAAGAGGTCTGATTCAGTTGAAACACCCGAGTTAGCTATTGATAAAGGTCGCTCATTGAAAGGTCCAAAGATACAAATCAATTAAGATGTAGCTTTCCCAGTTTCATACTTATAGTAGGCGATCCCTTGTTTTTTGACCCGGTAGAGCAATCCGAATTAGATTAGACTGATATAGAGTAGTAGGGTTCCAATTCAAAGTCGTTTTTAGCCGCCTTTGTTTCTTATGTACCGACCGTGTCTTCCCCAAGGGAAGTAAATGGATCGGTTTGAAAATCAATGAGTTCTTAGTCGTAGAATATTATTCTCGTCAGACTCGGTACCTAGGTCAATGGGTTCATAGAATTTTTGCCCCTTTTCGCGGAACTAAAAGGGCCTTCATCCGTATTTTCTCATTCATGTATCACAAATGGATCTACAGTAGGATTTTTTTTTTTTGCTCATTTGTATAATGAATTTCTATAAAATAAAGGTCTTATTGCTGAAATCTATTTGATTTGGGTCGGTAACGTTGGTGAATTAACAGAAACGGAAAGAGAGGGATTCGAACCCTCGGTAAACAAAAGCCTACATAGCAGTTCCAATGCTACGCCTTGAACCACTCGGCCATCTCTCCTACATAAATTATTGACCAGAAACTGAGTGAATAGCGAGTTTTCGTATCACTAAAGTACAGGTACAACCGATCACAGGTTCCATAGGGAGTTTGACTTCCTTTCCAATTTCATATTTCTCAACAACAACTTCTCTCATCCCCACGGATCTATTCCAAATTCTGGAATCGTCCCATGTTTCTATTTCGATTGTATGGCGTGGCGTATACACGTTATGCAAACAGAACGTATGGTTACTTTACTCTATTTTCTCATGGCTTGTTAAACCTTTCTTTTTTCTCTTTGGATCATAACCAAATCAAAACTTCTCGAGTTATCAGAATCCATAGTCAAATTCAGTCCTTGGTTATTCAAGTTAGATGAAATAGTAATAGTTTGGCTCATTGGTATACTACGAAATCCAATCTGATTCAAATATGGAATATCTCTCCTTGTCGGGACAATTTGAGCAGAAAGCCCATATCTATTATCTTTTTTATCGAATTAGTCTGTTTTTTTGCTATTTCGTACTGTATAATTCCTTTGTTTATGGGATCATTTCCCCCGAGGGTTTCCAATCAATGGGGGCGTAGTATAGGTAGTTAGAGAGTGTTGGCTCCCCTAGCTTGAATTCTTTTTACCCATTCTTTGAGAGTGATAGGTTTTCTTTTTCCGTACCGTAAATAGAAGAGCTCAGAAGAAAGACCTAATTATATAAAAACACGACCATTCAAGCTAAAGATCAGAGGATCCGTAATAGGACTCTCGTAGACTTGCCAGGAAATCTCAAATTAGGAATCGGCTTTTCTTTTGCGCTAGGCTCAAACTTGAGGCCTTTTCCCTTATTATTATTATATGGCATATCCATACTTTAATAACCTAGTGCCTGGCCCTCGTTACTTGAGTGATACGAATATCTTGGATTTACCATTACCATACCACAAAAAGATGAAGAGAATACGAGATTGAAATTGACTTATTTTAAAGATAGGAAACGAATGCCAACTTTATCGCCAACTTCCACTTCTTCCTGCCGCGTGGTACGAATGCGGTCACTACCCTCGCTTCTTGCTTCTATTTAGTAACATTCCTTCCCTTTTATACTAGAAAGGCGTTATCGCTTTAGGCTATTATATGACGTACGTGAACTACCATTTTCATTAGGAGCCACCCCTGCGGATAGGCGGAGGTACGCTTGCTCAGCCCTCCTTTAAACCTCTGGAAACGAGGAAATCCAGATCTGTTTCCATTCCTTTTCTATCTATTCTATCTGGTGGAGAAGAAGAATTGATGGGAAAGGAAGCCCCAAGCAATTGGTTTTGATTCTGAATTTACAATACAAGATGCAAGAAATCAAGGTAGTTTTCGGTGACCCGGTCTCTTTTACCTCAGTAGGTGCACAAACCCTAGTTCCGTTGGCACAAGGCTTATCGATAACATCATAACTAAAGTAGGTTCTCCGCTCATCCATTGGGCTGCTTCAAACGGTCATAAAATATTCTCCCATCGGTATTTGTTATCCTACCTTCTCGAACTGAGTCAAATGACACTTTGTTTGTCAACTTACTGGTTTTTTGAACGAAAAGAAGCAAACTACGGTTTTCGATCTTATCCTACTGCGACATGAGCTTTCTCTTTATTTTGTCTTATGGACAAAGTCAAGTTGTATCTATTACCTCACTGCGTTTTTCACGGCGTCCATAGAGAAAGAGAAGCTACACTGGCAGAAGAGGAATCCAATTACAGCTCCGATCCGAATCTATAGATAGCAATAGTGCGATTCAGTAAGCATATTTCACCTTTCACATACATACCTCTGCCTTAGCTTCCACGCGGGGTTCGACTAATGACTGAACCAAATCTGCATGACCAACATCGGTAGACTAACTTGGATCTGACCGGCCTATCCCAAATCCCGTATCAGCTCTCTCTTCGCAATGAATTCCAGTAGTCAGCCGACTTACATGTTAGTACGATTTGCTTCCCTCTTGGAGCCATACCATAGGTTTTTGACCCACCTTATCTTTGCAGTTATCACTAGGAGCAGGATCAGCAGGAGAGGTGCCTCTGAGAGTGGCTTCAATCTTACTTATCCTAACTGAGTTCATCTTTCCAATAGATGATAGCTTATCTAATTTATTGCTCAGAGTAGCAGATTGGTTGGCTATGTGCTTCATGGCATCAGGAAATGTTTTGTTGATGAAGATCTTAATAAGCTTGTAGGTTCCTGAGCTGCCACTTTCCTCACTATCTGAACTGTTACTTTCAGCTTCTGTTGATGCTTAGGATGTTGCCGTTGTTGCTGTTGCTGTCTCTGCTGGCACTATCTGATGAAACATCTTGCGGTGCCATTGTTAGTTCACCTCCGACTGCGTCATCTTCGGGAAAGGGGAAGTAGCGAAGGCCCCGGATCTACTCTGTTCAGCAGAGATTTTGGTATTGGCCCCCGGGCGAAGGCAGTGATACCGGCTATCTTTCGTTCTTTCCTGACGACTCGACTTAAAAAAAGTCCATGCTTCCCAAGCTTTCTTCCTTTTCCAGCTTTGGTTGGTACAGCTCCAGGTGGCAATTCCGGTATCAATTCATGTCACTAATGCACAAATCTTGCTTTTTCTACCTTGGAGTATCCACTAAAAATGTATAAAAACTAGAAGGCAAACATAATGCAAAAATCAACTATATAGATTTCCTTTTCTATAGAAGTTTTTTATGCTGCGCAGGTTGACCCTATCCAAGATGCAAATTCTTGTATGTAGTCGCCAGTAGAAACTTATTTCTCCGTAACAGGGCCACGGTCTCATTAGCTTGATCCGGTCGCGGCGCCAGCATCCACTCCCCCCCAATGCAAATCCTTCTCGGCATGCACCCCTTTCAAGGTGCTCATGCCCCATCATACCACATAGAGCACAGAAGCGTGGTATTTTCTCAAAGAGAACCTGGTTGGCACTTCGTACTAAAAGTGAATGGAAAATGGTCTTGTGAACCTGCGCTTGCAACTGCTCGGCAGGATGAGAGCCAGGATGGATTAATTCTATTTAAGGAGGGTAAGATTAGGGCGAAGGTACATAAATGGTATCAGAATCATGGTTATCTATAAGGTTAATGACTCCCTCGATAATAGGTATGATTGCTAGTAGTTATGCGAGTCCAAGTCCCGGGAAGACTACACTTCCTGCTCTTCTTCCACTGCTTCAGCCCCAGCCTACTAGTTTGAGGGTTTCCTAATCTGATACAGGAACAATGCAAGGGTGAATCAATCAGCTTTAGCTGTACTTTTCCTTTGGAGTTTCCCTTGTTTTTGAGTGGTATTTCAGGAGGAATTGGTAAACGCTGGATATCGAAGTCAGAAAGACCACTACGACCCTCTGGATTCTCTCTTCCAAACGCAAAATCTTAACTGATAAGACGGGAAGATATGTTGATACTACTCCGGTCCACTTCGGTGAGGTGCCGCAGCGTCGTCCGGCCACTGCCCTATTCTACTTCGGTGGGATGGGGGCCCTCGCCGACGGCTTCCGGCGACGGGTGAGAAAATATTCAGGTACGAGATCATGTGGGAATCTCACAATGGGTTTACTTCCATGCTGAAACAGGCTTGGCAAGGAGAACCAGGAGCAACTACGTTGCCGGATATACAGCGCAAGTTGGCGTCCCTTTCGGGCGCGCTTGATGTCTGGGGAAGGAGACTTTCGGTAGTGTCCGAAAGGAAATCAAGCAGCTCACGGAGAAGCTGACAGAAGGAAAAAGACAACAACTAACAAACAGAGTGCTGGCTCAGTTGAACAAAAAAACTAGGCCCTTTACTAACTAGCCTGGATAATCCCAATCAAGTTGATCAAAACAATCGATCTTTTTCTGAACAAGTACAATCTGGGCAAGCCCTTCGCCGGCCGAAAGCCTTATTACCCGTAATAGCGGGACAGAACTGAAGGTAGGTAGTACGAAAATACGACTCCTATTGTCTTATGCTTTACAGCTTGAACCGCCCATCCGCTTTAGAATCTAGGAAAACGTTACTATTGCCGCATTGGAATTATCTTACCCGAGGATAGGGGCC